TTTGTCACTATTCATAGACCCGAACCCGGGTGATCTAATCTTGGTCAGGTTGAAGCTTGGGTAAAACTAAGTGGAGGACCGAACTCACCAATGTTGAAAAATTGGGAAATGAACTGTGATTAGGGGAGAAATTCCAATCGAACTCGGAGCTAGCTGGATCTCTTCGAAATGCGTTGAGGCGCAGCAATCAATTATGGTCTGTTTAGGGGTAAAGCACTGTTTCAACGCGGGCTGCGAAAGCGGTACCAAGTTTGTGGCAAACTCTGAATACTAAACAATGAATATTCCAATTGATCAGTGAGACTGTGGGGGATAAGCTTCATAGTCAAAAGGGAAACAGCCCAGATCACCAGTTAAGGCCCCTAAATATTTGCTAAGTGGTAAAGGATGTAAAGGTACCTTGACAACCAGGAGGTTTGCTTAGAAGCAGCAATCCTTTAAAAAGTGCGTAATAGCTTACTGGTCAAGTGCATTTGCGCCGAAAATGAACGGGACTAAGCAATTTGCCGAAGCTGTGGGATTAATTATCGGTAGAAGAGCGTTCTGTTTTAGGTTGAAGCAGTAGTGAAAACAATTGTGGATTAAGCAGAAGTGAGAATGTCGGCTTAAGTAACGAAAACATTGGTGGAAATCCAATGCTCCGAAAACCTAAGGATTCCTCCGCAAGGTTCGTCCACGGAGGGTTAGTCAGGATCTAAAATGAGGTCTAACGACGTAGTTGACGGAAAACAGGTTAATATTCCTGTACTATATTTGTTTAATTACGCTAAAGAGACGGAGTAAAAAGCTAGGTTAGCCAGGTTTTGGGTATTATTTGGATCATTTGATTATTGAATGAATACTGGTGCTACGGTGCTACAATTAACTGAGGCATACTTCCAAGAAAATCTTTAGTATTAATATATAATAGCAAATATACCTGTACCTTAAACTGACACAGGTAGGTTAGTAGAGAATACTAAGGAGCGCGAGATAACTCTTTCTAAGGAACTCGGCAAAATAACTCTGTAACTTCGGGAGAAAGAGTGCCTTGTTTTTAATTTAATAAGGTCGCAGTAACCAGGCCCAGGCGACTGTTTACCAAAAACACAGGTCTCCGCTAAGTCGAAAGACAATGTATGGGGGCTGACGCCTGCCCAGTGCCGGAAGGTTAAAGAAATTGGTTAGCTTTTGCGAAGCTAGTGACTGAAGCCCTGGTGAACGGCAGCCGTAACTATAACGGTTCTAAGGTAGCGAAATTCCTTGTCAGGTAAGTTCTGACCCGCACGAAAGGCGTAACGATCTGGGTACTGTCTCGGAAAGAGACTCGGTGAAATAGAATTGACTGTGAAGATGCGGTCTACTTGCACTTGGACAGAAAGACCCTATGAAGCTTTACTGTAATTTGAAATTGGTTTTGGGTTTCTCCTGCGCAGCATAGGTGGAAGGCATTGATTCTCTCTTTCGGGAGACGAGGAGCCATAAGTGAGATACCACTCTGGAGGAATTAGAAATCTAATTGTATTTCTTTAAACAAGATACTTGACAGTTTCAGATGGGCAGTTTTACTGGGGCGGTAGCCTCCTAAAAAGTAACGGAGGCGTACAAAGGTTTTCTCAGGCTGGACGGAAATTAGTTGCAGAGTGTAAAGGCATAAGAAAGCTTAACTGTTAGACTTACAAGTCGATCAGGGACGAAAGTCGGTCTTAGTGATCCGACGGTTCTGAGTGGAAAGGCCGTCGCTCAACGGATAAAAGTTACTCTAGGGATAACAGGCTGATCTCCCCCAAGAGTTCACATCGACGGGGAGGTTTGGCACCTCGATGTCGGCTCATCGCAACCTGGGGCGGTAGTACGTCCCAAGGGTTGGGCTGTTCGCCCATTAAAGCGGTACGTGAGCTGGGTTCAGAACGTCGAGAGACAGTTCGGTCCATATCCGGTGTAAGCGTTAGAGTATTGAAAGGATCTTTCCTTAGTACGAGAGGACCGGGAAAGACACACCACTGATGTGCCAGTTCTTATTCCCATAGGATATGCTGGGTAGTCAAGTGTGGATTGGATAACTGCTGAAAGCATATAAGTAGGAAGCCTACCTTAAGATGAGTGCTCTTTCTTTAATTTGATAAGATCATGATTAGACTAATCGTTTATAGGTATCAAGTGTAAGATTGGTAACAATTTCAGCTGAGATATACTAATAGATCGAAGAATTTATCCTAACAACTTTTTTGGCTTCGGTTATATTTATTTTTGGTACTTTTAGCTTAATAGAAACACTCTGAACCATTCCGAACACTTGTAGTTAAATATTAAGCGGATTATTATTACTTTGAAGGTCGCTTCGTGGAAACTTTAATTTAGTGCCAAAAAACCATTTTTATAAGCATTTAATTCGTTTCTCGTATGGTTTTATATATTAATTTTTCTTATAATCTATTCCGGAACATAAGCAAACCTTCATATTATTTTTTAGATTTTTTATGAGTAAACAAACTAGCGAAAGACCTGTTTTTCCATTTACTTCAATTGTAGGTCAAGAGGAAATGTGTGAATTAAAATTAGCCTTTAACTTTTAGTAGAGTTTGTATTTTTTGAAATTTTATAGTTAAACAGCATCATAAGCATTTAATTTGCAATAACTTTTGTTGTTTTTTATAAAGATTTTTTATTTTTGAAAACGATTTTGTTTAAGTTAAAATCGAATTTCCTTTTGAAGTTTTTCTTATTATAAAAAGACATTGTATTTTAATAAAGCTATTAATAATTAATTTAACTTATATTTATATGTTAAAAGATTGATATATTTAATCATTGAATTTTTACAATTAAATATCAAGAGCCGGTTGATCAAATGTTTTCAAGTCCGGTTCTATAAACCAATAAATTATTTATTGAGTTTAATGAAATTGTCATTAATATTAAATGTTATTGATCCAAAAATAGGTGGTGTAATGATAATGGGAGATCGTGGAACCGGGAAATCAACGATTGTACGAGCTCTAGTTGATTTATTACCACCTATAAATGTTGTTGAGAATGATCCTTATAATTCTGATCCTTATGATCCTGAATTAATGTCAGATGAGGTTTTAGAAAAATTTAAAAAAAATGCGAAACTTTCAGTAATACAAGTTAAGACTCCAATGATTGATTTACCACTTGGTGCTACTGAAGATAGAGTATGTGGAACAATAGATATTGAAAAAGCCATATCTGAAGGAGTCAAAGCATTTGAGCCAGGATTACTTGCTCAAGCCAATAGGGGTATTTTATATGTAGATGAGGTTAATTTATTAGATGATCATTTAGTAGATGTACTTTTGGATTCTGCTGCATCTGGTTGGAATACTGTAGAGAGAGAAGGAATTTCTATATGTCATCCTGCTAAGTTCATTCTAGTTGGTTCTGGGAATCCTGAAGAGGGGGAATTAAGACCACAGCTATTGGATCGATTTGGAATGCATGCTCAGATAAAAACTGTTAAAGAACCAAATTTAAGAGTAAAGATCGTTCAACAACGTGAATTATTTGAAAGAAATCCAAAAGAATTTAAAAAAATGTATCAAGAAGAACAAGATAAATTAATGCAGAGAATAATAAATGCTAGAGAAAATTTAAAAAAGGTCAATATTAAATATGAGTTATTAGAAAAGATTTCTCAAATTTGCTCAGACTTAAATGTTGATGGATTAAGGGGTGATATGGTAACGAGTAGAGCAGCAAAGGCTTTGGTTGCTTTTGAAAATCGTGATGAAGTTACTCCAAAAGATATTTTTACAGTAATAAGTTTATGTTTAAGACATAGACTAAGAAAAGACCCTTTGGAGTCCATTGATTCTGGTTTTAAGGTTCAAGATACGTTTAAAAAAATTTTTGAATATGAATAATTCCTTTATTTTCTCATAATAACATAGGGATTTAAATATACATTACTAAATGTTAAACTCTAATTACTTTCTTATATAGGAGATTTATAATATGACTGTTTCAAGTTTAGGAACAAATGACAAATTAGGAATTTTTGATGCAGCAGACGATTGGTTAAAACGTGATAGATTTGTATTTGTTGGTTGGTCAGGTTTATTGTTATTTCCTTGTGCTTATCTTGCATTAGGTGGATGGTTAACTGGTATCACTTTTGTTACATCTTGGTATACACATGGTTTAGCTACTTCTTTTTTAGAGGGTTGCAATGCTTTGACTGCTGCTGTTTCTACTCCTTCTAATAGTATGGGTCATTCACTTTTACTTCTTTGGGGTCCTGAAGCACAGGGTGATTTTACGCGTTGGTTACAATTAGGTGGTTTATGGCCTTTTGTTGCTCTTCATGGGGCTTTTGGGCTTATTGGTTTTATGCTTCGTCAATTTGAAATTGCTAGAGCTGTGCAGATTAGACCTTATAATGCAATTGCTTTTTCTGCTCCTATTTCTGTTTTCGTTTCTGTTTTTTTGATTTATCCTTTGGGTCAATCTGGTTGGTTTTTTGCTCCTAGTTTTGGAGTTGCTTCTATTTTCCGATTTATTTTATTTTTCCAAGGTTTTCACAATTGGACACTTAATCCTTTTCATATGATGGGTGTAGCTGGTGTTTTGGGTGCTGCTCTTTGTGCGAATACGTTTTATATTTTCTATTTATATAAGAATTTTATTATAATTCCATTGGAGGTGGGGTAATTATTAGGTAAGAAATTATCGTTATTTTAAGCAAATCTTTTAAAGTTCATTGACTAATTCGTAAAAGCAATTTTGTTTTGATTTTATTTTTTGAAATGGTTATTTTTTTCATTTCAATTTTTTCTAGTAAAAGTAATATCAAATTAAGAGTTTGTTTAAGTTTTTATATAAATTAGAAACGTATTTTATAAATCTTTTTAGATTTTTGATTTTTTTGAAATGATTTTAGTTAAATTTTTATTTAAGCAATATGCATTTTGTTTTGCAAGTACTGTTTTTTGAGAAAAAATATATTTTACTTAAATATGTGCAATACATGGTGCAACAGTTGAGAATACGCTTTTCGAAGATGGTGATGGTTCAAATACTTTCCGAGCTTTTAACCCTACTCAGGCGGAAGAAACTTATTCTATGGTTACTGCAAATAGATTTTGGTCACAAATATTTGGTGTTGCTTTTTCGAATAAGCGTTGGTTACATTTCTTTATGCTATTTGTTCCTGTTACAGGCTTATGGATGAGTGCTTTGGGAGTTGTTGGACTAGCTTTAAATTTACGTGCTTACGATTTTGTTTCTCAAGAAATTCGTGCTGCAGAGGATCCTGAATTTGAAACTTTTTATACAAAGAATATTCTTTTAAATGAAGGTATTCGTGCTTGGATGGCTGCACAAGATCAGCCTCATGAACAACTTGTATTCCCGGAGGAGGTTCTTCCACGTGGAAACGCTCTTTAATGGAAAATGTTTGGAACCAATATCAAGTGTCAGTTTTTTTAAAGTATTGTTATTTATTAACATTTATGTAATTTGTAAATATATTATTTAAATAATTTTATTTTATTATCTTTGTACTTTTACAGAGATTTAAGACTATTTCTAATAGGTTTTAATTGCAACTAAAAAAAGTAGTTTAGTTTTATTTTATTTATTTTTACTAATTAGGCATATATAAATATAATACATATTTATTATTGATTAAGGTTACGAAAAAATCAAAAGTTTTAAAGATATTTTTCTATTTTAATAAAAATTAAAGTTAAATTTTTGTTTTTGGGGGAAATTTTATATCAAAGTATGATTTTTATATTCTTACTGAAATTTTATTGGTCTGACTAATACTTTATAAATCTTATTTTATTGAAGTCATAATTTTAGGTTTGTGCATAAATTTTCTACAAATTTGTTTAATTATATAACAAATGAAGATTTTCTTTTTTATTCTTGGATAGATTTAAAGAAGATGTCAGAATGTTTTATCAATTTTTATTCGATTAAATATTTAAAACCTATAAGTAAAGTTTGGTTTAAAAAATTCTCTTTCCTTATAAAAAGTAACAAAATTAAATATAAAAAGGAAAGAGTTATTAAATTTAATGATTTTTTCTTAAAAAATAGTTGTATTAAAATCTCTCGTTTTGCTGTGTTACAGAACGCAATAATTATTGCTACACTTCCTTTTTTTGAAAAGTATTATATTTCAAAAAATAAACATATGAAAGAGTATTTGCGGATATATCGAAATTAATTAAAAGATTTTCTAAATTTTGACTAAACTTTTTTAATGACTTTAGCTTGAAAAAAAAAGTTTTCCTAAGCGACTTTTTATTTGAATTTTTCTTTGTATTTTAGTTTATTTCTGTGGCTATCTTTACTTATAGCTTTTTAAATTTTATTAGTTAATTTTAATTTATCGATCTAAGAATAATTTTAGGAGATTTAATCTAGTGCTTTAAGTAAAAGACGAATTTTTTAAAAAGCTATGTGCTTTATGTTTTTTGCATGCATAGTTTGTTTACGAGCATTTAATTATTTTGCTTAGTTTAATTTTAAATTTTTCAAGAAATGTGATATCAGTCTCTCTTTAGGTAAAAAATCTTTTTATTTGAAGTCTAATTGGAAGACTAAACATTTGTATCAATCTTTAGTTTTTTCGAGTTTTAATAATTCTTCTGTTCATTCATCTTTAATAGCAATAAAAAAATGGAATGTTAATTTAGGTTTTTTTCTTTCCTTTGATTTGGAAACTTCTTTTAATTCTATTAATAGGAATAGATTGAAAAATATTTTTTTAAAAACTGTTGAAGATTATGAAATTTGGTTTCAAATTGAAAAGATGTGGGATGTCGGTTTAATTGATTTCTCGATTTCTTTTTTAAAAGATTGGAATTTTTTTTCTAAGTTCCTTTTTAACATTTATCTTGCAGAGGTAGATTTTTATGTTACGGATTCTCTTTCATTATATTTTGATAGTTACTTTTACAGTTGTAATAAGTTTAGGATGTCTTCTTTGTCTAAAATTGTTTCATTGAATTTTATTTCGTTAAAGGTAGGAAAATCTTTAATTGATTTGCATAGTTTGAAAAATGCAAGAAACAATCGATTGTTATGCTTGTCTCAATTATCACAAAAATCGAATGATAGTAAATTAAATTGTTTTGAGAAGAAAATTCATTTTGTTAGATATTTGAATTCTATTTTTATTGGTGTTATTGGTTCGAAGAATTTTGCTTTGGAAATTAAAGAAAAAATTTTATATTTTTTAAAAGGAAATTTATATTTATCTGTTTCTTTTAGTAAACTTGACAATGTTATGGAAAAAAATGTATTTTTTCTTAGTCATTCTATTCAGGTTTTAATATCGAAATCCTCATTAACTTTTACTACTAATAATTTAAACAAATCTTTTCTTTATAGGAAAGATTTTATTTTTAGATTAAAAAAAATAAAAAGTAATGTATCAAAAATTGCTGTTTCTAGAATTTATAATGAATTAAAAATGTATTACAATAAATTATTAAAAAATGAGAAAAATTTTGATAATCTAAATAATAATAAAATTTGGTTACTTTTGTTTCAGTTTGAATCACTTCGTTCTTTGCAGCTTTCTAAATTGGTTTTAACAGAAGAAAAGTTTAATATTTTTCCTAATAATTTTTTTTTTAGAAAAAATAAAATAAGTCATAATTTGATAATAAATTATCAGCAATATTTTTTTGACCTTTATTTGGTAAAAGTTAAAAATTTTTTAAGGGATTATCTTTATTTGTTTCCAATTTTTAAAGAAAAATCTTTTTTCCCTTTAGATTTGAGCTTTGAATTTTTATTAATTGATTTAAATAAAAAGCTTTCTTTTTTTTATAATATTACTGTGAATTTGCAAAGATTAAGAATTAATAAACTTCGATATTTTTATTTAGGTAAAGTAAATGAGTTTTTTGGTCTAATTTTTTCTTTTGAAGATCTTAATATTTTAGCAAATTTATATATTTCTTCTAAAAATTTTGATTATTCTTTTCTTCGTTCTTTGAAAGTGAATCTTCCTTTGAAATCTGTTTTTATTAAGCTTCGAAATTTAGGTTTTATACATTCTTATAAGTTTCGTTCAATTAGTAACTCTAAATATCTTTTTTTTGACGATTTATATATAATCAATTACTATAGCTATATAGTGTATTTTATTGTAAATTGGTTTGGTTTTTCTGATAATTTTGTTAAAGTAAAAGTCCTTATACAATATATTAGGCAAAGTTGTTTTTTAACTCTTTGTAGAAAGCATAACAAAAATAAAACTTGGTCATATAATGTTTATACTGATAATCTTGTTTTAGGTCGTAATTTGTTTATTAACCATTGTAAATTTCCCGATAAAAAAAAGATTTTAAAATTGAATAATAAGTTTTTTTTTGAAAATATTTTGTTTATTTAAATTGAAACTTTTTTTGTATTTATAGCCAAATAATTTATGTTAGTCAGAAAGCTGTATGTATTTATGACATGTACAGCTTGAAGAACGGTTTTTTCCGATTCGTCTAAATATTGGTGGTCGTGATCAAGAATCAACAGGTTTTGCTTGGTGGGCAGGAAATGCTCGACTTATAAATTTATCAGGTAAACTTTTAGGCGTTGTGTTTTATTTCAACTTTATATAGTTAGTGTGTTTTACTTTAACCTATTTTTAGTTAATTTTTATATATTATTGAAGTGGTTAGTTTATTTTTGGTTATATGTAATATATTTTTTTATGTCTAAATTTCATTTTTCTAATTCTAATAATCTTTTATCTTGGCAAAGTTCTTATTCTAATCTATTTCGTCTCCAAAAGCGTCTTTTTAAATCGGTAGTTTTGGGTGATTTATCTAAATCTTTAAAGATTCAAAATTTAATTATTAATTCTAATTCTGCTCGTTTATTAGCTATTCGTGAGACGACTCAAGTTAGTTTTAATAAAAAAATTTCTGGTATTGATGGAAAGTTTTCACTTAATTTTTTCGAAAGGTTAGAATTAAATAATTTTTTGCGTATGAATGTTAAAAATTGGTTTCCTAATAAGTTAAAGCAAGTTTGCTTGACAGAATCTTCAACTGGAAAGATAAAATACTTTAATATTTTTACCATTTCTGATCGTACTTGGCAAATTTTGGTAAGTTTTGCTCTTTGTCCCGGTAATGAGGCCACTTTTCATCCTCGTAACTTTAGTTTTAAAAATAAAAATATGCTTTTTGATTTAAAAAACATTTTATTTCTTAATTTAGGGAAAAGTTCTTTTGGTATTAAGAAACGTGTTTTAATTATTTCTTTTAAAAAGTGTTTTAGAAAATTAAGCTCAGATTTTTATTTGAAAAAAATTATAGCACCCAGGTATATTAAACTTGGTATTTCCCGTTTCTTAAATTTTGTTGAGTTTTATGATTTTATTAAAGATAAAGCTAATTTTAATGTGTTATTTTTTTTATTATCTAATATTGTTTTAAATGGCGTAGAAAGTTTGCATCCTTGTGTGAGACATAATTATTCTCTGTTATTTTTTCTCACTCCTAATGATAATGAAAAGATTATTGTAAACAATTTCTCTAATTTTTTATCTTTGTCAGGCCTTAGTCCAATAGGAAAAAAAGTTTCTTTATTTTTTACGGGTTCAAGTTTTGATTTTTTAGATTGGAGTTTTAAGGTTTTAAAAAATGGAGACATTTTCTGCATTCCTTCTTACGATAATTATCAGAAATTTTTATTTAAAATTAAACATATAATTAATAATTCGAATTATGGATCAAGGATAAAAAGTGCTAAAATTACTCCAATTATTGCTGATTGGAAAAATTATAATCAATTTTGTAATATGCAAAGTTTACGTTTATCACTTTTTTTTGTGAAAAAAAAAACTTTTCAAATTTTTAATAAAGAATCAAAGCAAGATTCTTATTCTATTAAAAAATTGATAAACGAATCTTTTTCAAATGACGTTTTTAAGATTGAGTTTTCTAATTTGGTTTCAGAAAGAACTTTTTCTTTCGATCATTTGTCATTTGGAAAGGATTTTATTTTTGAGAATTTTATTTTTAAGATGAATAAAAATTTCAAGGCTGATTTTATTTGTATTCATTGTGGTATGAATACTAAAAATATTTAATTAATAACAAATCTTATTTTCAAATGAACTATTATGTTTTTAAATATAAGAAGATTTAAATATAAATCGATCTTTTTAAAATTTTATTTTTAAAATAAGTAATGTTTTTATTTTTATTTTTACGAACTATCTTTTAAGTTTAAACCCATGTAGCGCATGCAGGTCTTATTGTATTTTGGGCTGGGGCTATGTGTTTATTTGAAGTAGCACATTTTGTTCCTGAGAAACCAATGTATGAACAAGGTTTAATACTTCTTCCGCATTTGGCTACTTTAGGTTATGGTGTTGGTCCAGGTGGCGAAATTTTAGATACTTTTCCTTATTTTGTAATAGGTGTTCTTCATCTTATTTCTTCTGCTGTTTTAGGTTTTGGTGGAGTATATCATGCTTTAGTAGGTCCTGATACTTTAGAAGAATCTTTTCCTTTTTTTGGCTATGTTTGGAAAGATAAAAATAAAATGACAACAATCCTTGGAATACATCTTTGTCTTTTAGGTTTTGGTGCTTATTTATTGGTGTGGAAAGCGATGTATTTTGGTGGTGTTTATGACACTTGGTCTCCAGGTGGTGGTGATGTTCGTATTATTACTAATCCAACTTTAAGTCCTTTCGTTATTTTTGGGTATATTTTGAAATCTCCTTTTGGTGGTGACGGTTGGATACCAAGTGTTGATAATATGGAAGACGTTATAGGCGGACATATTTGGATTGGTACTTTATTGATTTTTGGTGGGATTTGGCATATTTTAACTAAACCTTTTGCTTGGGCACGTCGTGCTTTTGTTTGGTCAGGAGAAGCTTATCTTTCTTATAGTTTAGGTGCTGTAGCTGTTATGGGTTTAATAGCAGTTCCGATGGTTTGGTTTAATACTACTGTTTATCCAAGTGAATTTTTTGGTCCTACAGGTCCAGAAGCTTCTCAGTCTCAAACCTTTACTTTTTTAGTACGTGATCAACGTTTGGGTGCAAATATTGCGTCTGCTCAAGGTCCTACTGGTTTAGGTAAATATTTAATGAGATCTCCTACAGGTGAAATTATCTTTGGTGGTGAAACTATGCGTTTTTGGGATTTCCGTGGTCCTTGGTTGGAACCTTTACGTGGTCCAAATGGTCTTGATCTTAATAAATTACGTAATGATATTCAACCTTGGCAAGAACGTCGTGCTGCTGAATATATGACTCATGCTCCTCTTGGTTCTCTAAATTCTGTTGGTGGTGTAGCAACTGAGATAAATGCTGTTAATTTTGTCAATCCACGTAGTTGGTTATCGACATCACATTTTGTTTTAGGTTTTTTCTTCTTTGTTGGGCATTTATGGCATGCTGGACGTGCTCGTGCAGCAGCAGCAGGTTTTGAAAAAGGAATCGATCGTGAAAATGAAGCAGTACTTTCTATGCGTCCTTTAGATTAATTATAAACTCTTATTACTATAATTAGAGTTGGGCCTTCGTGGTGAAATGGTAGACACTCATGACTTAAAATCATGTGCATTTAAAAGCGTACCGGTTCAAGTCCGGTCGAAGGTACTTTTTTTTTTTTTTTGTAAATCTTACTTACAATGTAATTTAACATCTTATATTTAAGTTTTGGGAGATAATCTATAATTTAATTTAATATCATGACAGCTACTTTAGAAAGACGTCAAAATGCCAGCTTTTGGTCTCGTTTTTGTTCTTGGATTACTTCTACTGAAAACCGTTTATATATCGGTTGGTTTGGTGTGTTAATGATTCCTACTCTTCTTACAGCTACTTCTGTTTTCATAATTGCATTCATTGCAGCTCCTCCTGTTGACATTGATGGTATTCGTGAACCTGTATCTGGTTCATTAGTATATGGAAACAATATCATTTCTGGTGCTATTATTCCTACTTCAAATGCTATTGGTCTTCATTTCTACCCTATTTGGGAAGCTGCAACAGTTGATGAGTGGTTATATAATGGTGGACCATACCAATTGATTGTTTGTCATTTCTTTATTGGTATTTGTGCTTATATGGGTAGAGAGTGGGAACTTTCTTTCCGTTTAGGTATGCGTCCTTGGATTGCTGTTGCTTATTCTGCACCTGTTGCAGCTGCTACTGCAGTTTTCATTATTTATCCTTTAGGTCAAGGATCATTCTCAGATGGTATGCCTTTAGGTATTTCAGGAACTTTTAACTTCATGATCGTTTTCCAAGCTGAGCACAACAGTGCGCCAAGAAGAAATATGCACAAATATAATAAATGTAACAAATTTTATTTCGGAACTAAACTTAAGCCCTGTGGTAACATAAGAAGGATCGTTCGACTACCTTCGTGGGTTAATAATAGCCTGTTTAGAAATCGTAAAAAAGACTAGCTATCAATGTCTTATCTTTATCGAGATCCGTATTTCCATATGATAAATGCTGTATTGCATGTATCCGCTATTTTCAGCGGAGCCCTAGTAGAGAGTCAATGTTACTCAACATTTGACCTTGATAGTTAATTAGGTTTATGATTACTTGCTCATTATGATGTTGTTTTTGGGTAAATGTTACGTAATCAGACTAAGTTCCATTAGGAATTTTAAATCTATAAATAGGGTATCTAATTGGAAAAAGTGTCTTACATCTTTTGTAAGACATAAATGTGTATATTTAAACTTTGGGATGAAAAATTAGGAAATAATAAAAATTCCTCCAGCTAAAAAAATATTATATGTTTTAATGTTGGTTCACAGAGTCTTAATATTACTTACTGGCAAACAGTAAGGAAGTAAGACAACCTATTGATTAAATGAAATAATGAAACGTCTTATTTACTTTCATTTTAATGAGAAGTATAATCTAATACTTGCGTTAGAAAAAGTTTAAATTTGTATAACTTTAGTTATATTTATTAGGTAGGTGGAGAGCGTAGTGATGCGAAAGTATCTCGCTACGTTCGGAGAGGGGCCTAAATTCGCCCACTCTATTTCTTATGCACCCATTCCATATGTTAGGTGTTGCTGGTGTTTTTGGTGGTTCACTATTCTCTGCTATGCATGGATCTTTAGTTACAAGTAGTTTAATTCGTGAAACTACTGAAAACGAATCTGCTAACGCTGGATATAAATTTGGTCAAGAAGAGGAAACTTACAACATTGTTGCAGCTCATGGTTATTTTGGTCGTTTAATTTTCCAATATGCTTCATTTAACAATTCACGTTCACTACACTTCTTCTTAGCTATCTGGCCAGTTATGGGTATTTGGTTCACAGCTTTAGGTATTTCAACTATGGCGTTCAACCTTAATGGTTTTAATTTTAATCAATCTATTGTTGATTCTCAAGGTCGTGTAATTAATACTTGGGCTGATATTATTAACAGAGCTAATTTAGGTATGGAAGTTATGCATGAGCGTAATGCACATAATTTCCCATTAGATTTAGCTGTTGTAGAAACTCCTTCTGTTAATTTCTAGTTTTAAAGATAATTACTAAAATTTGTTTTAGGTGATTTTCTTGTCTTATTGAAGGTAAGAAAAGTTTGGGATTATATTTATGAATATGTTTTTTAAATTGATATTAATGTAAATTTGTAATTTTTTATGAAAAAATTTATTTTAAAATTTTTATGGCTTGAAAAAAGTATTGCAGTTGCTTTAGATCAAAGTGTGAATGATAAGATCACTCCTGTTACTGAATACTTTTTTTGGCCTAGAAAAGATGCTTGGGAAGAGATGAAACTTGCTTTAGAAATGAGACCTTGGATTTCTCAGACAGATTCAGTCCTTTTACTTAATCAAATTACTGAAGTTATTAACTATTGGCAAGAAAAAGGTTTTATGAATATAAAAAAAAAGGATATGGAATTATTGAAAAATAGATTTCCAGATTGTATTTTTATAGGTTATGATTAAATTTTTTGTGATTAAAAAAATTAGTAGGTTAGTTTTTTGTATTTATGTAAGAAAAACTTTTGAATTATATTAATGAATAAATTTGGAAATATTTTTTATTCCTAGCATTATTTCTTTCCAACAATATTTTAGTTTAGTGATGATCTGTAAATTTTACACTTCATTATATTCTTAAACAAATTCGAGTTTTTTTGCCACAGATAGGATTCGAACCTACACAAAACAACTTAGAAGGTTGTTGCCCGTCCATTAGGCGACTGTGACCATTTCATTTTTATTATAAAAAATATTATAAATTAGGAATAAGTTTTTATATCCCTAATTTATAATTTATATAGTGCTTTTAACAATTGTAGAGCAAAAAATCCTGGTATTAAAGCAATTATTAATGCCATAAATACTTGACTAGTACTAATTCCCATAAATTTAAATAAAATTTTATTTTTATTTTTTTATTTATAACTTTTGTTTTATATATTATAGATTTCCTTGACGAAGGAAAAGTAGAACAACAATTGCTGGTCCTATTATTACAATAAAAAGTAAAGAACCTAATTGTGCTATTAAATATTTTGATAAATTAGTTTTCGCTTATTTTCAAATAGAAAATTTTATTATTTAATGAATTTTTTATTTTTATTTCTTATAAAGGGTTTGCAAATCTTTTCTAAATTCATATTTTTTTTAATTTAATTATTTCTTTTACTCGGTTACAATAGAAATTGGCGTATTTTGCTTTTATATTATCTGAATTTTACAGAAGCTTGCCATACAAAAGCTAATAAGAAAAAAAGTACAGGAATTATTGGTAAAACATTAACAATTGGATTAAAAGGTGCATATGCTTCTGGAAGTACTCCTAGATATTTAAAACTGTTTGTTAAGTTTTCAATATTTGCTATAAACATGTTGAAAATTTGTGGAAATTTTTTTAGTTTTATTTTTAACGGACGTTTTACATTATAATTGATTTTATCAAGCCTTTGATCTCAAATTTTATGAAATTTTTAATTTCACTATTATTGCTAGTGGCTGGCCTTCTTAGCTCAGTTGGTAGAGCATCGTATTTGTAATGCGGCGGCCGTCGGTTCGAGTCCGACAGAAGGCTAGAATTGCAGATGTAGCTCAGTGGTAGAGCGCCACCTTGCCAAGGTCGATGTCGTGGGTTCGAATCCCATTATCTGCTGGTTTTTATTTAAAGCGGAGTAGAGCAGTCTGGTAGCTTGCGGGGCTCATAATCCTGAGGTCAAAGGTTCAAATCCTTTCTCCGCCATATTATATTGTTAATTCTATTGGTATTAAACTCTTCTTTTTTTCTTTGATCTACATCCATTATGAGAAATAGGAGTTGTATCTTTTATTAGAGTAATGATTAAACCTTTGTTTTGTATTGAACGAATTGCTGTTTCTCTTCCTGATCCTGGTCCATTTATATTTATTTCTATTTGTCTTATTCCTTGTTCTATACCCTTTTTTATGGCCATTTCACAGGCTGTTTGAGCTGCAAAAGGTGTTCCTTTTCGCGCTCCTTTAAAACCACAAGATCCAGACGATGCCCATGCAATAACGTTTCCTTTGTTATCTGTTATTGATATTATGGAATTGTTTTAACTTGGTTTATATTTTACATTTTAATTTAAACAAGAATATTTAGTTTTATTTAACTTTGAATTTTATTTCGTTAAAGTTTTTTTAAATTAATACGCAATGTTATTAAAACTAGTTTTTTTTTCATAAATCATTGATTTTGTGTATAATTCAAATATAAATTATTTTTTCGATTTTTGTATCTTTATATAAAAAGTTAAATAACTTTATTTCGTAATCACTCTATGTGTACTATTGCTTTTGAGAACTTTTTTTTTATAGTTTTTGTTATTATTTTTTTGTTTGGTTTGATCATAATATTAGAATAATTTTATTTTATCTATCTTTTTTTATTAGACGACTTTTTTATTTTATAGCTTACGTGAATAATATTCTACAACAAGTAATTCATTTATCAGTAACGATATTGAATTTCTGTTTACTAGGTTATTTATTTTTCCTTCTAGTTTTTCTTTATTAATTGAAAGATGTTCTGGTATTATATTGTTCTCTGATGTTTCTAAGTTTTTAGTTATTATATTTTTTGATTTAGCACTATTTTTTATAGTTATTATGTTTTGAGGCTTGCATAAATAACTTGGTATATTTATCATTTTTTTGTTAATCATTACGTGTCCGTGGCTTATTAACTGTTTTGCTGACACTATTGTTTTTGAAAAGCCTAATCTGTATATTATGTTATCAAGTCGCATTTCTAACAGTGTTAATAGTGTTTTTCCGGAAGATCCTTTCATTTTTTTTGATTTTTTAATGTAGCTTAATAGTTGTCTTTCTCCAATTCCATAATGAAATCTTAGTTTTTGTTTTTCTTTTAATCGTATTTCATATTGAGATTGTTTTTTATTGTAAGCTAATCCGTGTTGTCCGGGTGGATTCGTTTTTTTAGGTATTTTTTGTGTTAGTCCTGGTAATTTTCCTATTCTTCTAACTATTCGTAATTTTGGTCCTCTATATTTTGACATATTGGTTTTTGTAAATTTAATTTGGCCTTGTTTCCTTTTTCTATTATAACATATATCTATTTATATATTAAGATTATATTAAGGGTCGTTGCCCGAGTGGTTAATGGGAGCGGATTGTAAATCCGTTGGTTTTCCTTACGCTGGTTCGAATCCAGCACGGCCCAATTTTCTTAGGGTAATTAAATGTAAAACAATTGATTTCCTATTTTATTTCTTCTTTTTGTATATAAGGAAAAAATGTTATAACAAAAATTATTGGAGCGACTAATCCAATAAACGGTACGAATATTGATGGTAAGAATGAAGCAGACATAATTGAACTCTAATATTTTTTTTACATATATTATTGTAATATAAATCATAGCAGGCGTGGCGGAATTGGTAGACGCGCGGGATTTAGGTTTCCGTATCTTCGGTTGTGAGAGTTCGAGTCTCTCCGCCTGTATACTGTATACTTTTATTTATATTTATGTTCTTATTTTACGGGCAAGAAGGGATTCGAACCCCTGACATCGTAGTTCGTAGCCACGCGCTCTAGTCCACTGAGCTACAAGCCCTCTTACTCCCCAGGTAGGATTCGAACCTACGACCAATCGGTTAACAGCCGATTGCTCTACCACTGAGCTACTAAGGATAAAACAGGTGAGTTTCTGGGGGCAAACGGACTCGAACCGCTGACGTTCTGCTTGTAAGGCAGACGCTCTACCAACTGAGCTATACCCCCGATCCAATATATATTATATGTTTTCCTATATCTTATAGCCGGTTCCTGTTGGTATTAAATTTCCCATTATTATATTTTCTTTTAAATCTTTCATCCAGTCAATATCTCCTTTTAATGCGGATTTGGTTAATATTCTAGTTGTTTCTTGAAAGCATGATGATGATATAAAACTCTCATTTATTCTACATATCTTTGTGATTCCTAAAACAATCGGTTCGTATTTTATTTTTTTGTTTAGATTTTTGTTTATTTTTTCTATTTTATTTATTTCTAAAATTTCTCCTTTTAAAAAGTTTGACTCTCCTTTTTCTATTATTATTATTTTAGATGTCATTTGTTTTATTATAATTTCTAAGTGTTTATCAGAAATTTCAACTCCTTGTGATTGGTATACACTTTGGATTTTTTTTATTAAAAATCTTTGAATCTTATTTATACTTTTTCTTGTAGATTCTCCATTTTCTTTTTTATTTTCTTTATAGAACTTTAATTGTTTATTCAATTTAATATTTATTTTTTTTCGTGCTTCTAATATTTGTACTATTTTTGGCAATCCTTGAACTATGTCTTCTGTTTTACTTTTTTGGTATAATATAACGAATATTACATTATTTTTTTTAATTATTTTTTTGTTTTTTATAAATATTTTGGAATTTTCAGGTATAGGGTAAAATTTTCCTTTTTTTATGAATAATTTCCTTTTTTGAATTTCTATAATTTGTCCAGAGTAGTTACTTTTTATTTTTTCCCTTGTTTTTTTGTTTTTTAATATAAAATCTCCAATTTTTTCATTTATTTTTTTTATTTTTAATATTTTCTGGTTATTTTTTTTATTTATTAAAATTTTTTTATCAAAAGATGTTGGGTTTGTTAATTCATAAATTTTCTTTTGTTTTTTATTTTTTTTTAAATAACAAGTTAAAATTTTAATACGTTTTGAATTTAATTTTATAATATCTTTTAGTTTTTTATTTAATAAATTTTTTGTTTTTAGAAAGTGGTTTGATTTTTGGTTTATTTTAAATTTCACTACATTATTTTCTTTTCCGTATAACTTATTATAAAATAGTTTTTGGGAATTTATTTGGTTTTTTAATATCCATAACAAGTTATTACTATTTTTTTCTTTTATATTTTTTGTATATTGAAACAAAGTTTCTCCGGATATTGGTGTTCTTATTTCTTTTCTATAGTTTTTGTTGTTTTTCTTTTGTTTCTTAATATTCGATATTTCGGCGATTATTTGTTTTGAAAATACTTTTTTTTTTGGTTTTATTAAAACAATACTATTTTTTGGTAAATTTATTATTGATTTATTTATTCTATTTTCAGTAACAGTGATTTTTTTTGGTTTTGACAATAGAAAAGCGTCTTCTCCGTATCTTGTTTTTATTTTTTTACCTCCGTTTTTTGTTGAATAATTTATTATTCCTTTGTGTGGCGTATTTATTATTTCTGCTATTTTTCCTGAAAATATACCACCTGTATGGAAAGTTCGCATAGTTAGTTGTGTTCCTGGTTCTCCTATTGATTGTGCTGCTATTATTCCTACAGCTTCGCCAATTGTTATCATTGTATCACTAGCTAGGTTCCATCCATAACACAATTGACAAATTGAGCGATTTAATTTACAAGTTAACACTGATCTTATGTAGATGTATTTATTTTTATTTATTTTTAGTATTTTTTTTGCTATATAATTGCAAATGTCTTGTCCTTTTGTTGCTATTAAGTTATTTTTTTCTTTTTCAAAAATATCTTTTGCTAAAACTCTTCCTATAATCTTATCTTTTGTGGCAATAAAGTTTTTTTTGTCTTTAATATTTTTCTTTATAAGTATGCCATTTTTTGTATTACAGTCAAATTGTTTTATTGTTATTCTTTGTGCTACATAAATTAGTCTACGTGTTAAATATCCTGAATCTGCTGTTTTAATTGCAGTATCTATAAGTCCTTTTCTTGCGCCATAACATGATATGAAGTATTCTATGATCTTCAACCCTTCTTTTAGGTTACTTTTTATGGGTAAGCTTATTATTTCTCCTTTGGAATCTGACATTAGTCCCCTCATTCCTACAAGTTGTTTTATTTGAGATATGTTTCCTCTTGCACCTGAAAAAGTCATCATATAAACAGGGTTTAATAAATTTGTTTGTCGAAAATTTTTAATTAATTCTTTTTTTAAAATTTCATTTGTTATATTCCAGAAATCGTTTTTCTTTTTTAATTCTTCGGTAATACTAATTTTGTTATTTAATATATTTTTTTCATTTTTTTCAAGTTCTTTTTCTGTATTTTTTATTAATAAATTTTTTATTTTCGGGATTTTTAAATCTTCCATACCAATTGAAATTCCTCCTAAAGTAGAGTATTTAAATCCCAAAATTTTTAATTTATCTAATAATTTAGATGTTCTAATAGATCCGTAGTTTACTAAAAACCAGTTTATTAGTTTTTTTATTTCTGTTTTATTGAAAGTTTTATTGCAAATCATTTTGTTAATTGTCATATTAGTTTTATTTAGGTTTATGTATTACTTGGAAAAATAAATTTTATTTTTTTATATTAGTTCTAAAATTGTTTTATTGAATATTACTCTTCCTATTGTTGTTCTTTTAGTTTAGTTTTGGACTTACTTTAATTAAGAAGTAATTTTTATCTTTTTTATTTAATGTATAAAACTTATGTATTTGTTCTCAATCATATATATTTATAAAATCACATTACGAAATTTAATTTTTTGTTTATTTTTTTTTGTTTATTTTTTATTTTTATAAACTTGTTTTTTCCAATATTATTTGTATTTGCATGAATCCAAATATAAGAATGTAGCATTATTTTTTCTTTATTATATTCTTCTAAAGCTTTTTTGCTATTAAAAAAGGATTTTTTAAGATCAAAGTTTTTTTCTTTTTTATTTAATTTAGTTTTTACAATTTATTGGTAAGTTTTATTTTTTGAATTTAAATATTTTTTGAAACCTTATTATTTTTTTTAGAAGATAAAATAAGTTTGTATTTTCTATTGTTAAAAAATAACATCCTAAGATCATATCTTGACTTGGGACTATATTTGGTTGTCCTGTTGCAGGTGATATGCAATTATTAGATGAAATCATTAAAACTCTTGCTTCAGATTGTGATTTTAAAGAAAGTGGTAGGTGTACTCCCATTTGGTCACCATCAAAATCGGCGTTAAAAGCAGAGCATACTAAAGGGTGAAGTCTAATAGTTTTATCAGAAGTTAGTTTTGGCAAAAACGATTGAATTCCTAATCTATGTAATGTAGGAGCTCTATTTAGTAAAATAGGGTGTTTTTATTTAAAAATATTAATTTTTTCATAATAATAGGATTATCTTCGTTATATTTAAAATAATAAGTTTGGTTTTGGTATCTAACTTTTTTTAATCTCATTTTTTCAGTTAATATTTTTAATATTTCTATTATTATTTGTTCGTTTTTTTTTATCTTTTTTTTTCCTTCTCGTATGTTTTTTATTATTTTTAGTTGTGCTAATTTTTTTATTAGAAAAGGTTGAAAAAGTTCATTGGTTTTAAGTTATTTTATGCTTTTTTTAGATCGTCTTATATTTTTATAAAAATATTTAATAATTTCTATATAAAAAATACTATTTTATTTCTATTATTAATTCACAACAATTTCTATTGGAATACTACACTCATTTAATTTCAATTTCGGTTCAACAATTATCACAGATCTTCCTGAGTAATCTACTGTTTTTCCTAAAAGATTTTCTCTAAATCTTCCATGTTTTCCATTTATTATATCAGATAATGATTTTAATGGTGTATTTTTAAAATAACTTTTGTGTTTTATTTTTCTGGAGTTGATATTTCATTTAGATTTTATTTTTATATATTTTGTAAATTTTTTATTTTAATTCATACGTTACTATTGTTTTTAATTATTTTTCCATTTTTACCGTTGTTTATTAATGTGTCTATAGATTCTTGTAGGTTTTTTTTTTCTCTTCTTATTAATATTTGGGGAGCTAGCATTTTTTTGAAGAATTTAATTTTATTATTGTATTTTACTATTTCAGAATATAAGAAATTTAAATCAGATGTGACTATTGTGTTATCTTCCATTTTTAATATTGGTCTTAATCCTGGTGGAAGTACTGGTAAAATAGATATTGCCATCCATTCTGGTTTTGATTTTGTGTGCATAAAATATCCTAATAAATGTAGTCTTTCCTTAAGTTTTTGTATTATCATTTTTTCTTTATCATTTGATAGTTCTTTTATATTTTCTATATTTTTTGATTCTTTTTTTATTTTTTCGAATATTTAAATAGATTATATCTTTTTTAATTTTAGATTTAGAAAGTAATAGTATTTCAATCTACTTTGGTTTTTTTTCCATTATCATTTTGAATTTTATAAAACATTTGTATTTTTTATGTTTAGGTTTTTTAATAAAAATTTTACTGCGTTTCCTCCTGTTTTAGATTCTTTTTATTGAGTCAAATTATATTCTTCTTTGATAATAAACATATATTAATTTATATTTAAATTTTTGTTGTGTTTTTTAGAACTTACATTAATTTCAATAAAATCATTCCTAATAAAATTTTCTCTGCATGTTATATTAATTTTTAAATAAGTTAATCCAACTATGGTTTGTAGTTTTACGCCAAGTAATTTTTAAAATATATTTGTTTTTAAAAATTAATATTTTTTTTTTTATTAAATAAAATTTTTATTAATTTTTTATTAATTTTTGTTTTAATTTTAAAATTGAATTTTAATATATCTCATTAGCTATGGAATTTAAATACCAAATATGTATTATCGGAGAATTCAGTTCTATATTTAAGTTAAATTATTTAATTTTCCTGTGTATGCAGATATACTTATTGTTTCTTTCTTTACGTAACTGTATTTGTGTTTAAATAATTATTTGCAAAAAAGTATTAATCTCACTATCCCATTCTGTATCTTCTGGTTTTAGATTTTGTTATTTCAATACTGCAATTTGAACATATAAGAGTTTTGTATTTAGTTTTTATGAGTTTTTGTTTTTTCCTATTACGTTTGCATAAACATTGACCTGTTTTTATTGGCCCAAATATTTTTTCACAAAATAGTCCATTTATTGTTGGGTTAAAGAAGTTTTTAGATTCAATTTTTTCTTGACAGTAAATTTATTTAATTTGGTATTTCCGCTTATTGGGAGTTATTGTAGAAAAAATTTCATGTAATTTCAAGTTTTATTTAAATTTTTATTTTAGTTTGAAATTTTTAAAACTCTTTTTTCTGAAATTTTAATTGTAAATAAGATTTTTGTTTATTATTATAATATTAAATCTATGTTTTTGGATTTTATGTCTAAGAATTATAAACCACATTGTATTAGTTATTTTTCCTATTTTTTCGCCATTAGGTAAAATTCTTTCTGTCCATTTTAATATTGTTTGGGGTGAAGCTATATTTATTTTTATATATTGTTTTATCATTTTAATTAATGTTAAATTTTTTTTATAAATACAATATTCATTTTTTATCTTTAATTATATATTTTTCTAGTTTTATTTTCGTTGAAAATCCCTATTTCTAAACATAAAGACTGTAGTTCTAATATAAGAACTTTAAATGATTCTGGAGTTCCTGGTTTTGGAATTTTGTTTTGTTTTATTATTGAATACAATAAGTTATTTCTGCTTTTTATGTCATCTGATTTTGTTGTCAAAATTTCTTGTAATGTATATGCTGCACCAAAACCTTCTAGTGCCCAAACTTCCATTTCTCCAAATCTTTGTCCTCCCCTTTTAGCTTTTCCTCCTAAAGGCTGATTTGTTATTAAAGAGTAAGGTCCCGTAGATCTCGATGTTATTTTATCTTTTGCAATATGACATAGTTTTAGCATATATGCATATCCAACACTAATAGGTTGTTTAAATACTTTGCCCGTTCTTCCATCTATTAATTTTATTTTTCCTGGGTAGTTTGGATTAAAAATCCAGTTTTTTTTTGTTTTTTGTCTTGCTTCATATAATTTGTTATATACAATAATTTTAGATGTTTCTTTTCCATATTTTTCATCAAAAGGCGAAACTTTATAATTCTCCTTTAGATTTTTTCCTGCAAGTCCCAAAAGACATTCTAAAATTTGTCCTATATTCATTCTTGATGGAATTCCTAATGGATTTAAAATCATATCTAAAGGAGTTCCGTCTTGTAAATAAGGCATGTCTTCAATTGGTAAAATTTTAGATATAACTCCTTTGTTACCGTGTTTTCCTGATATTTTGTCTCCAATATTTATCTTTCTTTTTTCTGCTAAATATATCGTTATAAAATTAGGTTTTCGTTTTGTTTTTTTTATTAAAATTATGGTTCCTTTTGTCCCCTTTGGTAATTTGAACGATGTATTTTTTATAATATTTTTTTTGAAAATTTTACTTAAAATTAGATTTGTTTTTTTTTGTTCTATTAATTTTTTAATTTTTCCTATTAGTATTTGTTCGTTTTTTACTTTAGATCCAATTTTTATTATTCCATTTTTATTTAGATTTTTTATTTCTGCTAAATTTATATTTGGTATATTTTTTGTTGTAGTTTCAGTAAACTAAATATAAATTTTTATTTATATTCGTTATCGAAATGTAAGTTACGACATATTATGCGTATTACAGCTCTTTCATTTTAGTTTTCTTTTTTAAATCTCTTTTAATTTAAGTTAATTAATTTGGTTGTTAATTAATACATATTTAGAATCTGTTAATAGGAATTTATATTTTTAAAAGAGAAGTTTTTTTGTAAGTACTTTTTTGTTAGAAAATTGTTTTTCTTTTTAGATTTTGATAAATAATTTAATTAATTAGGATTTTTTTTAATTTTTTTCCTTTTCTATTTTAGTTTTAAAAGGAATTTTCTTCATGTATTAACTTTTAACCCAAACTTCTCCATTTTCGTCTTTTATTAAAAAAGATTTATATTTTTTTATGTTTATTGACGTAAATATATTTTTTTTGACTAATTTTTCACTTATTATTATTGCATCTTCAAAATTATATCCTTCCCATGGCATGTAACCTATTAGTATGTTTTTACCAAGTGCAAGTTCTCCATAAAGTGTTCCCATACCATCTGCTAGTATTTGTCCTTTTTTAACCCATTCTTTTTTTTCAACTATGGTTTTTTGATTTATATAAATATTCTGGTTGGATTTTTTACGGTTTTGAAGAAATATTGTTTTTTTTTTATATTTCCTAAAGTTGGGGTCGTATTTCTTTTTTAGATTTTTTTTTATTTTTTTTAGCAAATATTTATTTTCATAGTTGAGCTTTTTTGATAGTTTTTCATGTATTATTATTTTTTTTTTGCTTATATAGGTAACTTTGCCACTACTTTTTGAAATTAAGCTTGATTCACTACTATGTCCTGTTATATTTTCTAGTCCAGTACCAACAATTGGTTTTTGTTTTTTCAATAATGTAACTGCTTGTCTTTGCATATTTGAACCCATAAGTGCTCTGTTCGCGTCATTGTGTTCTAAGAAAGGTATTAAAGCTGTTCCTAGTGAAATCATTTGTATTGGTGATGTACTTATAAAATTTATTTTTTTTATATTTTCTTTTATAAATTCATAATTTTTTCTTAATGAAATTTGTTTGTTTGTTTGTTTTTCGATTTTTTTTATTAGAAGATCTCCAGGTGCTAGAAACAGTTCTTTTTCTTGCTCGGATGATATAAAAAATATTCCTTTTTTATTTTGTATTTTGGATTTTAGTACTTTTTTTAAATTGGTTTTCTTTTGTCTAATGCCTATAATTTTCAAAGTATGTATTGTATATTTTTCATTATTTTAAATTTTCAAAATGTAATTTTAAATCTCACATAAAAAGAAGTTTCTAAAAATCCATATTTGTTTATTTTTGCGTTTATTGCTATTGATAATACAAGACCGGTGTTTTTACCTTCTGCAGTTTCTATTGGACAAATTCGTCCATATTGAGTTGTGTGAATTTCCCTCACGTTAGATTTTACTTGTTTTTTATCTTGTGATCCCTTTCCAAAACAACTTATTTTTCTTTTATGTGTTATTTCTGATAAAGGATTTGTTTCTTCCATTAATTGAGATAATTTATTTATTGTAAAAAATTTTCTTACTAAATTTTCCATTATATATGGATTTATTACTTTTGTTATTTCTTTTTCTATTTTGTTTTTATTTTTTTGAAAATTTTTTTCTAATTTTTTTATTTTTTCTATTATATTATCTTTTAAGTTATATATATTTATCGCCATTTGATTTATTATTAGTTCTCCAACTGATATTAGTCTTTTGTTTTTTAGATCATCTATATTATCATTATCTCTCATTTGTTTTTTGTATTGTAATAAAATGTCTAAACTTCCTAATATATCTTCGGGACTTAAAGATTTTTTTTTTAAATTTATTCTATTTGAATAGAAATTTTTATTTAATTGTTCACGCCCTATTTCTCCTAAGTTATAAAATTTCTCATTCATTATTTTTGAATAAATAAAATCTCTAGCAAACTTAATACTTGATTTTTTACCTAATATTTCATTTATATTTGACAATGCTTTTCTTGTTGATTTTTTTACTGTTATTTTACTGTTTGGTTTTAATTCAAAAATTAAGCAATTGATTAATGTTTTAGGATTTTTTACTGAATATAATATTTTTTTTCGAGATAATCCTAAACATTGTAAAAATATTAAAATTGGAATTTTTTTTGTCATCTTATCTATTTTTATGGAAATTTTTCCTTCTGAATCAAGTTTTAGTGTTAACCAACTTCCTTTGCTAGGTATTATAGTTAGTGTTTTTACTTCGGCTTTTATTTTTAGATTTTCCAAATTTGTTTCAAAATATATTCCAGGACTTCGTACAATTTGGTTAACTATTATTCTAGGATTTCCATTTATTATAAAAGTTCCTTTTTCTGTTAATAATGGTATTTCACCTATTAGTAGGTATTTATTTTTAATAATTTTTGTGTTTTTGTATTCCAATGTTATTGGAACATAAATTGATATAGAGTAAGTTGTTTCATTAAAAATACATTTCTGCATTGATTTTTTCGGTTTCTTGTATTTTATTTTATTTGTGTTTATTTTCAGTTTAAAATTTCTATATTTTATGTATTTTAGTAGTTTTTCCATTTCTTCTTTTTTTTAGTAAAGTTTATTTTCTATTAGAGTTGTACTTACTTATGTATATATAATTCATTTCTCTTTCATTATTTTATTCTACTAAAATTATTAAGTCATATAATCCTTTTTCTAAAAGATGCTGATAACTTTCGTTCTGAATTTTTGGTTAAACTTTTTCCAATAAATTTGAGTTAAAAATTCTTTATCCAGTATTTTTTATTTAACAGTATCTTTATATTTCTATTTTTCCAAACACAATTGTACTAAGTTTAAAGTTTTGTTTTCTTTCATTCTATTTGTATATGTTTAATATTATTATTTTTATTAGACATTTTATATTATAATGCAAAAGTTTTTGTATTTCTAATACTTAATATGAGGGCGGTATCGCCAAGTGGTAAGGCAAAAGATTGCAAATCTTTTATTCCCCAGTTCGAATCTGGGTGCCGTCTTGTTTTGAGAATTGAAGTGAGATTTATTATATTAGGTTTTTAAGACCAGAATGTATATTAATTTTTATTTAAAAATATAATTTGTTTAATTTTTGTTTAATTTCTATGATCACTTTAGAACAGATGTTGAATTCTAGTGTCCATTTAGGGCATCAAGTTCAAAAATGGAATCCAAAAATGGCACCGTATATATATGGTGAACGAAATGGGATTCATGTTATTGATTTATTGCAAACTTCAATTTGTTTAGAAAAAGCTTGTAGGTTTTTAGTAAATATATCTAAAGAGAATAAAGAGTTAGATTTAATTTTTTTATGAATGCTTTTTATTTTAATTTTTAATTTATTTAGAGAAAATTTTATATCCAACTTAGTTAGAAAAAATTTTTTTAATCTTCTTTATTTTGTTTGTAGGAACTAAGAGACAATTTTCTTCAATTATTCAACTTTGTGCTATTAATTCGGGCTCTCATTATATTAATTATAAGTGGTTAGGTGGAATGCTTACTAATTGGTTAACTATTAAGACTTGTATTAATAGTCTACAGATATTTTGTGATTTTTATTGCATATTTTACAATATAATTAACATTTTTATTTGAACCATTAATTTGTTAATTTATTTTTTAACCTTATTAATAAAAAGATTTTGAGATTATTTAAATCATATTTTAAATTTTTTTATAGGATTTTTATTTGTATAATTTAATAATTTTTTTCATTTATTAGAATAGATAATTTTTCTACTTTTTATAAATAATCAATTTTATAAACGAAGCAAGAAGTAGATGGAGCTTCGATTTCTTCTCTTACTAAAAAAGAAACAATGCTTTTAAAAAAAAGAAGAGTAATAGTGATTTTTGTTAGCATTTACTAAAAAAGTAATTATTTTGTAGAAAAATTTTTTTAATTTCTTTTTTTCTTAGAAAATTTAATTTATCTTATTAATTAGAAAAATATTTAATTGGTGTTATTAATATGAAAAAAGTTCCTGACGTTGTAATTATTATAGGTCAAAATAGGGAAATGAATGCTGTGAAAGAATGCTTGAAGTTAAAAATACCAATTATAAGTATATTAGATACTAATTGTGATCCAACTTTAGCTGATTTTATAATACCTGGTAATGATGATTCTGTTTCTTCTGTTTCTCTTATTTTGAATGAGTTATCTAAAGTAATAACGTTAAATAAGAATTTCATTGTTTAAAAAATTCTTACGTATAAGTTTTTGTTTTTTTTTATTTTTATGAGAGTGGAAGAATTATTATTTTATATTATTTTTGTGTTTTATTATATATTTAGTTATATACATTTTTTATCTTGTTACTTAATGAAAACTTATTCTTATTTAGTTTATTGAAGAATTTATATCAAATTGGTATCTTTTTTATGATTATAAATACATTTTCTAGTTGTTTACAAATTGTGTTTTAATTTTTTTTGCAAAAAGTGTTTTACATTAATTTTGTAATTTATTATTATTATTCTTTAGATTAGGAGGAAAATTAATATATATTATTTATAAATTTTGCTGGCGTAGTGTGTTTTTAGTTTTGTTTTACTCTTAAAGTTAAAATAGTAAATAAGTCTTAATGAATTTTCTTTTTAATATTAGACAAAGATTAATTGTGTTTTAATTTATTTCTCAAAGTGTTTTTTTTACTCTAAGCTAATTAAAAAATTTTTCTTTAACATATTTAGGAATGTGTTTAACCTATATTTTATTTGTGTGAAGTTGGTCAACATTTTTATTGGTCGTTTTTTAATTTTCAAGTCCATGGTCAAGTTCTTATAAATTCTTGGATAGTTATTTTTTTAATAGTTTTATTAGGAATTTTAACTACTAGAGATTTAAAACTTATTCCTGATAGTGGTCAAAGTTTTATAGAGTTTGTTACCGAATTTGTTAGAGATATTGCAAAAAGTCAGATTGGGGAAAAAAATTATTTAAAATGGGTTCCTTATATAGGTACTATGTTTTTGTTTATTTTTGTTTCAAATTGGTCTGGGGCTCTTGTACCTTGGAAAATTATAGAGCTTCCAAATGGCGAATTAGGTGCGCCAACAAATGATATTAATACTACTGCTGGTTTAGCAATACTTACTTCTATTTCTTATTTTTATGCTGGGTTAAGTAAAAAGGGTTTAGGATATTTTGCTAAATATATACAGCCGACGCCTATTCTATTACCTATAAATGTTTTGGAAGATTTTACTAAGCCTCTTTCACTTAGTTTTAGACTTTTCGGTAATATTCTTGCCGATGAACTTGTTGTAGCTGTATTGTGTTCTTTGGTTCCACTTATTGTTCCAATTCCTTTAATATTTTTAGGTCTTTTTACAAGTGGTATTCAGGCTCTTATATTTGCGACACTTTCTGGATCTTATATAGGTGAGGCTATGGAAGGACATCATTAAGTTATTATTTTCTTATAATAAATATAGTTTTTTAAAAAGTTTTTGATTTTATTAAATTTTTTGTTTTAAAACAGATTTAAACAATAATTATATTTTATTAAGGAGAGGATTATGAATCCAATTATTTGTGCTGCGTCTGTTATTGGCGCTGGTTTAGCTATTGGCTTAGGTGCTATTGGTCCTGGTATAGGTCAAGGTACGGCTTCTGGTAAAGCTATTGAAGGATTAGCACGTCAGCCTGAAGCTGAGGGTAAAATACGTGGTACTTTACTTTTATCATTAGCGTTCATGGAAGCTTTAACTATTTATGGTTTGGTTGTTGCATTAGCTATTATTTTTGCTAATCCTTTTGTTTAAATTTTATAGCTTAAGTTTTAAGCTTAAGTTATAAATATTGTTTTCTAAAATGTAAAAATAGTGGAGATTTTATATTGTGATAAATTTTGATATTAATTTTTTAACTTCTGTTTGTGAGTCAGAAGGTTTTGGTATTAACACAGATCTTTTTGATACCAATGTTTTAAATTTGACATTTGTAATAGCAGTATTAGTATACTATGGTCGATCTTTATGTTCGTCACGATTTCTGATTTTTATTGGATTAATTGTTTTAGGCATTATAATTTTTATTGATATTGTAAGATTTGTCGGGTTGAAAAATTCAAAGTTTTTTTCTTGAGTAGTCAAATATTTTTCTTACAATAAGTTTAAATTCTTATTTAAACTTCATTTTCTTCTGTTGTATCAATTTTATAAAGGAATTTGCTAGTTTATAGGTATATTGTTTTAAATTTATTTTGCTTTTAAAATAAACGTGTAAAACTAAAATATTTTAGATAATATTTTAGGTGATTATGGATAATAATTTGGTATTAATTTTATAATAAATTTTTATTTAAGCTATAAGTTTTGAAAATTACAAATATAGTTTTTAGGGGAAAAATCATTTTACTTTATTTAAGTGATTTAATTAAAAATCGTAAAGAAATTGTTTTGAGAAATTTACAAGAAGCTGACAACAAATTTCGTGAAGCTTCTGAGAATTTAGCTTTTGCTAAAAAACAATTTGAAAGTTCTAAATTAAAAGCTGAGCAAATTAGGGATCAAGGATTTGTTCTTGCAAATCAAGCTTCTCAAAAGTTAATGGAAAGTCTTGAAGATGATATTAAGCGTATGAAAGATTCTACTTTAGCAACAATTAGATTTGAAGAAGAAAAATCAATCACAGAAGTTTGTAATAAACTTAATCATTTAGCTTTTGAAAAAGCTATTGAAAAATTGAAGAAACGTTTGAATTCTAATGTTCAGAAAAAAATTATTTTTCAAAATATTGATCGTTTATCTTCTAAAGCTTTAATTTATAAGTAAAATTCTTTTTTTTGTAGTCCAATTTTAATGATTTTACATTTTAATTAAAATATATACGACACTAGTTAGTTTTATATTTCCGTTTATAAAGTAATAATAATTATGGTAAAAATTCGTCCTAATGAAATTAGTAGAATAATTCGTCAACAAATTGAAAAATACAATCAAGAATTAAAAGTCGTTAATGTCGGTACTGTTCTTCAAGTGGGGGATGGTATTGCAAGAATATATGGATTAGAAAAAGTAATGGCTGGTGAACTTGTTGAATTTGAAGAAGGAACTATTGGTATAGCGTTAAATTTAGAATCAGACAATGTTGGAGCTGTTTTAATGGGAGATGGATTAAGTATACAAGAAGGTGCTTCTGTTAAGGCAACTGGTAAAATTGCCCAGATACCTGTTGGCGAAGGATATTTAGGTCGTGTTGTTAATGCTTTAGCTCGTCCTATAGATGGTAAAGGAGAAATAAATTCTACGCAAACAAGATTGATAGAATCACCAGCTCCTGGTATTATTTCAAGACGTTCAGTTTATGAACCTTTACAAACAGGTTTAGTTGCTATTGACTCTATGATCCCTATTGGTCGTGGTCAACGTGAGCTTATTATTGGAGATCGCCAAACTGGTAAAACAGCTGTTGCTACAGATACGATACTTAATCAAAAAGGCCAAAATGTAGTTTGTGTTTATGTGGCTATAGGACAGAAAGCTTCGTCTGTTGCACAAATTGTTACTACTCTGGAACAACGTGGTGCTATGGCTTATACTATTATCGTGGCTGAAAATGCGGATTCTCCAGCGACTCTTCAATATCTTGCACCTTATACAGGTGCTTCTCTAGCTGAATATTTTATGTATTCGGGTCGTCATACACTTGTTATTTATGATGATTTGTCTAAGCAAGCTCAAGCTTATAGACAAATGTCATTGCTTTTACGTCGTCCTCCAGGACGTGAAGCTTATCCTGGTGATGTTTTTTATTTACACTCTAGATTATTAGAACGTGCAGCCAAATTGAGTAATGAACTTGGCGAAGGTAGTATGACAGCTCTTCCTATTGTTGAAACTCAAGCTGGTGATGTATCTGCTTATATTCCTACTAACGTAATTAGTATTACGGATGGTCAGGTTTTTCTTTCTGCAGATATTTTTAATTCTGGAATTCGTCCAGCTATTAATGTAGGTATTTCTGTTTCGCGTGTTGGTTCTGCTGCTCAGATTAAAGCTATGAAGCAGGTTGCTGGTAAATTAAAACTTGAACTAGCTCAGTTTGCCGAGCTTGAAGCTTTCTCACAATTTGCCTCTGATTTAGATCAAGCAACTCAGAATCAATTGGCTCGTGGTACACGTCTTCGCGAATTATTAAAACAATCTCAAGCTTCTCCTTTAGTTGTTTCTGATCAAGTAGCAACTATTTATACAGGTATTAACGGTTATTTAGATGATATTGAGGTTTCAAACGTTAAATCTTTTCTTTCTGGTTTGAGAGAGTATATAAATAATACAAAACCTAATTTTAAGGAAATTATAGATAGTACTAAAACATTTACTTCGGAAGCTGAAGCGATCTTAAAAAATGCTATTTTAGACTATAAAAAAACCTTTGTAGCATAGTAGTTTTTATTATTTTTGAATAGATCATTGATATTATATTATATTGTATTTTAGTTTATTAACTTATTTATTTTATGATTTCTTTAATAACAGTAAAATTTGTGTATTTTAATTAAAAAGTTCAATTTAAGATATATTATGCAAGCAAACTCTAACCATATATTTATTATATTAACATTGTTTTTATGAAGTATTTTATTTTCTATCTAATCTTTACAAAATATTGATTATAAAAATATATATTTATTAAGAAAATATATTACTACACAAGGTAAAATCTTGCCTAGAAATTTGACTAAACTTACCGCTAAAGAACATCGTTTAGTTGTAAAATCCTTTTGATTTTTGTTTTTTTTTTTGTAAAAAAAAAATTTTTATACAAAAGTTATTTGTTTAATTTTTTCTTTCATATTAGAAAAACAACTTATGTTTATTTAAAAGTTAAACAGTCTCGTATTTTAGGTTTACTTCCATTTATAAATAAAGAAAATTAAGTATTTTCTTTATTTATAAAAATTATAAACTATCAGGAAAAAATCTATTGATTTCAATTAATAAGCTAGCGCTTAGAAAAAGCCATAATCCACTTATTACAGGTGCTGTTGATAAGTATGTTGTAAAATTTTTCATTTTTTTTTTTATAAAAATTGTATCTAACTTTTTATTCTATACTTGTAGATATAATAGATTATATTTAAGACAGGCGGGATGTAGCGCAGTTTGGTAGCGCATTGCATTTGGGATGCAAGGGTCACAGGTTCGAATCCTGTTATCCCGAAATTTAAGGAGAGGTGTCTGAGTGGTTTAAAGTACTGGTCTTGAAAACCAGCGTGATGTTATTGTCACCGAGGGTTCAAATCCCTCCTTCTCCGTTTTGATCATTCATTTAATGTATATTCTAATTTTTCAAAACTTCTCTTTAAACTTTCAAATGGAGTTACAGTTAGATTAGTTAATATTTCTATTTTTAAACAGTCTTTTTTTTGTTTCGAATGTTCTATTTAATGATTTAATATTTTATCTTATAAAAAGGATGAAAAACTTTAACATATTTAATTAAAAAATATTTATATAATATTATTTATTTTATTAATAGAAATCATACATGTAATTTACATTTTTTATAGGACTAAATTCAATTCCATTTTTTTTACTTAAGTTAATTCTTTACTTATTTAAATTAAAATTGATTTTTCGTTTGATTTTTGTTTTTACTTTTAAAAAATAATTAATTGTTTAGATCTCATTTCTATTTTCATTATAAAAATAATATCAATCATAGGATATTTTATGTTTGTAATTACATTTTCAGGAAACAGAACTTTTATTTTTTCATTTAAAAAAAGATCCTTATTTTTTATTTCGTAAGGACCTTTGAAAATGTTAGTTTTTACTTCTTTAATGTATGACTCAAAAATATTGTTTTTTCTGATTAGTTTTAAATCGCTAATATTAGATATTATTTCAGCTATTGGTTCTTTTATTTCTTTTACTTTTAAATATTCGTTTAGTTTTTTAAAAGATAATTTGTTTCTTCCATATTTTTTTATAAAGACGTCTGTTTTTGTTATTTTTAATCCTGGTTTTAACTTAAACTTAGTTTTGTTAACTGAATATAAATATACGAAAGAATTTGTTTCCGAAATTGAATATTGCATTTAAAAAAAAAAGTGAATTTTTAAAAATCTTAAAGTATTTTTTATTAATTCTCTTCGAATTAAGTTTCCTATTTTTATATTAAATGTTTTTTGAGAAGATATTATTTGAAATAATCCATAATGACTTTTGTTATTCATAGTATTTTTTAAAATTATTAATTTAATAAGTTTCATTATAGTAAATAATTAGTTTTTGTTTATAGATTTAATTTTTCAGTTCTTTTATATTCTTGGATTATATTTTATCCTATATTAGTTTTTATTTATTAAACTACAAATGAATTAAGTGTGCCAACTAGTAATACTAAAGCAGTCCACGTCGCTGCACTTAATAATAAATAATTTTTGTTATCATTCCATCCATTTGGAGATGCAAAGACAACTGGTACTGCTATTAACATTAAGAAAGAAAATAATATTAAAGCTAAAAGTGATATTTGGAAAGTTAAGACAAGCATATTGATAAATTAAAATTTGTTTTATAAATTAACAATTAAACCTTTGTTTTTTAAACGTTATAAAATTTAAATCTTTTATTTTATTGTAACTGAACCCCCTGATTCTTCTAAAAGTTTCTTAGCTTCTTCAGCTTTATCTTTTGTAACGGCTTCTAAAACAGTTTTTGGTAAAGATTCAATTAGATCTTTTGCCTCTTTTAATCCTAGAGATGTTAAACTTCTAACTGTTTTAATTACAGTAATTCGTTTAGCTGCTGGAACTTCGTTAAGTATCACATCAAATTCTGTTTTTTCTTCTACAACTTGTTCCTCTGCCTTTAGATTTATTGGTAATGCACTAATACTTCCTATATTTGTTGTCATAGTAGCATCGACACCGAAAGTTTCTTCTTTTCAGTAATTAATATCTGATTTAATTTAAAATGTAATAGATAATTGAAATTAGTTTTAAATTTTATTTGAATTTAATTTATATTATTAACTAATCAAAATCATACTATTTTAGCTATTAGTTCAGAAGCTTCTAACAGACTTATATTTTTTAGTTTTTCTATTATTTCATCAGTTTTATTTGACATAAATTATTTTATTATTCTATATATTTAAAATTTCAAAGTTTGTTATTTACTTTTTTAAGTTTAGTTTTATTTTTTCTTTGGTTTCAAACAGATTCTTTAAGTTATCTCTTTGAAAATTGTGGAGCTTTTCTTGCTTTTTTTAAACCATATTATTAAACTAGAGATATTTTTAATTTTCTCCGTTTTCAAACTGAACATGATACACAACTTATTTGCTTTCATTCAGCTTTTTGTTAAAGTTGGTGTTAAAAGTCTCTTTTTATTCATAAATTAATAAATTTAATTTTTTCACTTAAAATTTTTAAATCTTTTCTCAAACTTTTTATTTAAATTAGTGTAATCCAAATTTATTTGGAATCATCAAGTTATATAAAAAATTATAACTAAAATATTTTTCAATAAAAAATGTTTAATGAAAGTTTGATTTTTTCAAAATTAATAAAATTTTTTCTTTTTACAAGAACAGATTTTTTATTTATCTTGTATTAAAAGAATGTTTGAAGTCTTTAGTGAATTAAAATTCTTACTTTTTCTTTCTTTGCAAAGAGAATTTCTTGTTAAAAATCCTTCTATTTTTAACTTAATTCTATTATTTTCTTCTAATTTTTCGTATAAAGCTCTTGATATACCTAATTTTTTTATTCAGATTTTAGTTCTTTTAATTAAAACAAATTTAAATTTTTTATATGATTTTTACTATTGAAATTTACATTTTTTATTACTTATAGATTTTATAGTCACTTAATAGCTTCCGCTTGTCCTTTTAAACCACCTCCTCTTGATATAATGTTTATATCATATTTGTTGTACAAACTTAAATGTGTTAGAGGAGATTTATAAACTTATATAAAATTAGTTTTTATATTTAAAAAAATAATTTGTTTATATTTATAAGATTAATTTAATATACTATGAAATTATGTCAAATTTTCTGTTTTTTAATCTCATGTATTATTTTTATTAATTTTTAAGTCATATTGAAGTAATTCTAAAATTTTTTTTAAAAAAATTTTAATTTTTAAAAAAAGGATTTTAATTAAGTTTATTTAATAGTCATTTAAAATTAATCTAACTTTGGATTATTTTGTAAATATATTTCATATTGTTTATTATTTATCGTAATATTACCATTTCCTTCTTTAATATTAACTTGTGCAATAGCAGATTTTCTTTAGAAATAAATTTAGTGTTTTTTTTTTAAGTAACAATAAATTAATTTTTTTAACTCTTTTAATTTTTTACAAAAAATAACTCGTATTTTCAAAGTCACATTCTTCCTATACTAGTTTGGTTTTCTTTCATAAATTTTTCAAGATTTTCTAAAATTAACAAATTTGTCTTTAACAATTTCTTCCTTATATATTTAAATTTTAAATATCAAATCACCAAAAAAGCTAAATTTTGATTTTTTAGTAAGAAAGACCCATACTACGTGTTGTTTCTGATCCTAAATAAACTCTTACGCTTAAAAAATCTGTAGGGCATGCGGACTCACAACGCTTGCATCCTACGCAATCTTCAGTTCTAGGTGAAGACGCAATTTGCCCTGCTTTACAACCATTCCACGGTACCATCTCTAAAACATCTGTAGGACATGCACGAACACATTGAGTACAACCTATGCATGTATCATATATTTTCACAGAATGAGACATAAAATTTAAGAAATATTTATAACAAAATTAACATAACTATATTCCCTACTAATTAATATTATAAAATTTATCGATTATATTTTGAATAAGAATAAATTAAACTAACAGAATTCAGATTTACCTAAGGAGATAGCAAAAAGAACTTTTTTTATTATCTTTCTTTTCCAATTAGATTTTCTTGAATTTCTTTTTGATTTTGACATTTTTTTTTTAGGGACAGCCATAAAAGATTTTTTATCTAATTTAGTATTGATAAATAATAACTTAAGTATTGAATTTAGTTATTAAATACACTTTAAACTATATTAAAACTAAAGTTTATCAATAGTTTCAAATTCAAATTTAATTTCTTTCCAAACTTCACAAGCTGCAGCAAGTTCAGGACTCCACTTACAAGCTTCACGAATTACATCACCACCTTCACGTGATAAGTCACGTCCTTCATTTCTTGCTTGAACACAAGCTTCAGAAGCAACACGGTTTGCAACAGCACCTGGATGAAAACTAAGCGCCCCTCAGACACTCGTTCCCGAACCGTACGTACGAGTTATTAGTCGTATACGGCTCTCACCCTACATTTTTAATTTAATTATTTGTAAACTTTATAGTTGTATAGAAGATAGAATTTATAAAATTTAATTTTTATGGAATTAGAATTTTTTTATTTTATCATATTTTATTAAGAATTAATGTTATTATTTTTTATTATTATTTGAGCGATTTTTCTCTCTGTCAGCAAGATATTGTCTAATATCTTCGGGACAGTCTGGATTTTCAATTTGAAAATCTGCACAATAAGCAGAATATTTTTTTATGGTTTCTGGATCCATTTGTGCTATTTTTGAGGCATTTTCTATCTTATATCTGGCGAAAAGATGCCCAGGGATGTCATATTTTAGTGAGACTTTGGCAATTTCAATTTTCATTAATCTGGCCATAGCTCTAAGAGTGTACTTATTTTCGGCTTGTTCAGCTGCGAAAATTAAGCTTTTTTTTGTAAATTCATGGTTGCTGATTTTTATTTTCCTATTAGGAACGCTTTTTAAGTAAGCTCCACTTTGAAGTAGAGCTGAAATACCGATGATTGCGAAATCAGTGGGTATTTGTTCAATTGCAGCGTATTTGTTAATTGTAAGATTGGTTTTAACTTTTAGAAGTGCGTCATCTTCTGGTTTTTCTTGTGAGACAGAATAGTAGCCACTAATTTTGTCAAAATTTTCCAAGAAATTTTCCAATGGGTTATAATTTATTTGGTTGTTACTTTTTTCTGGTTTAATCATAATTTTTTTTTATATATAAAATATAAATGTTAGATATTTTCTAACAGTTTATTGAGTTGTAGAGGGTTTATTTCGATAGTATTTATAGTTAGTAACTTTTCGAAAAGTTTGATTAAATATTATATCTGGATATTTAGGAATATTATCTTTTTCTTTTTCAGAGTCAGATTTCCTGTTTTCTGCGAGTAAGTAATTTTCAATTCTTATAGTTCTTATATCGTATAAATCATTAAGACTCATACCTGAGTAATTGCCTGAGTGTTAGTTTTAAAGTTTTTAGAAATTCTGAGATTAGTGTTTTTATTTCTTCGCATATTTCCTTATTTTTATTAACTAAAATTAAGAAATCGTCTGCATATCGATTATAAAAGTATCTGAAAGGTACTTTTGAGTAGTCTATTCTAGGTATTTTGTACCTTATTTTGAGTTGTTTATTTAATTCGATTTTGAGGTTATGGATTCTTTGTTTTTCGATATTAGTTATAGATCTAAGTAGTTTTAAATTTTCTAGATTGTTTTTATATCTTCTGATTTGTGAGATTTTGTAGGATATTTTTTTGTAGACTGGATAGGATGGCGGAGTTCCTAAGGTTTTGATTGGTTTGTACTTTTCAGTAATATTTTCTAGAATTTTGTTTATTTCTAAATCAAATTTGTGCATATAGATGTTGAATAGTATAGAAGATATAATACTTCCTTGAGGAGTACCTTCTGGAGAGGGTTCTACGATGTATTTGTTTTTTGATGTTTTTTTGATAGTGTTAGCTATACATGCTTCAATTATGAGGTTTATAAAATCTTTATCATCGATTTGTTCATTTAGTATTTTTGCGAGTTTTGGAGGATGTACGTTGTCGAATGCGGCTTTGATATCCCCTTCAATAACCCATTGTAGTCCTTGGTTTTTTCTTGAAGTTTTTAATTTTATGCAGTCTTTAGTTGATTTTTGTGGTCTAAATCCAAAATTATTGTTTTGGTGATCAAAGATGGGATCGTATATGATTTCTAAGACTAGTTGTATATTGTTTTGTATTATCTTTTCAGAGTAATTGACAATACCAAGTGGTCTTGGATCTTTGGGAGGTCTGGGGATTTCTACTTTTCTAATATTTTTCCATTTGAATGTTTTGTTAGCAATTTCTTGGGAAAGTTTTTCCATTTTACTTAGAGAGAATTCTTCGATGTTTTCGTTTTCAGAGCCAGGTGAAGAAGCCCCATCGTTTTTTGATAATTTTTTATGGCTTATCATCATAAGATTTATAGATGATATGTATTTATATAAATTCTTGAATCTTGGAATTGCAGATTTATTTTCTAGACAAGTTTTAACAGTATTACGTATACTTTCTAGTTCTTCTAGTTTGGGGGTCAATGTCATAATAAGTGATTTAGGAGCGTATTTGTAGCTAAATTTAGCTTCGTCTATCGCTTCAGAGACGTTTGTTTTATAGTTTTCCATAATAATATAATAGTATTTTCTTAAATAAAATATTTGAGTAGTCTTTATTTAGAGTCTTATTTTTGAGTAATAAAGTTTATTTAATTAAATTATTTCCATTTCGGATTGGCTTAACAATTCGTTCTGGGAAATAATAAATGGGCTAGCCTCCTTGAATAATTCTTTGAGGCCTCTTCCGACTTTAGGTTTTACCTGACCCTAGGAGAGAATATTGGGTTTTAGTCGGCTTGATTTGTAACTTTATTTTATATGCTCTTGGCAGGAAACGTTTGTGATGATATTATAATCATCTAAAATTCTGAATATGTTTTGATGGCTTAAAGATACAACGCACCAGTATCAAAGAATATTCAATTTTTCGAATAATATATATCTAAAATTTATTTTTTCAAGTTACAGTTTTAGGTTAAGTCGTCGATATATATTTAAAATTGGTTGGGGTAACCCAGAAACAATTTTTCCAACCGTGTATAATTTTTTAGTTGATTTTTTTTTTTGAGTTTAAGATTAAGAGCTTCCACAATGTCATGTTACAGTTCCCTTCGGTTTTCACCATTGAATTGTTAGTTGAAGATGTTTTATTTTTTTAGGGCGGGTTGTGTAAAGGTAAGACATTTGTGTTCCGTCCCATCTGACGGCTAGACCTTTTAGGTCTAGTATAAAATAAAGTGGAGATCAGTTTTTAACCTGATTCTTTCAAATCCACACCGCGTTACCCCAAGGGTGTCCTAAAGTACCACCACCAAACTGAAGACAAGCATCATCACCAAAGATTTCTGTAAGAGCAGGCATATGCCAAACATGAATACCACCTGACGCAACTGGCATTGTACCACCCAAACCACACCAGTCTTGAGTAAAATAGATACCGCGAGAACGATCTTTCTCTACATAAGCATCGCGCATTAAATCAACGAAACCTAATGTTACTTCACGTTCTCCTTCTAGTTTCCCTACAACAGTACCTGAATGTAGATGATCTCCACCAGACATACGTAATGTTTTAGCTAAAACACGGAAATGAATTCCGTGATTTCTTTGACGGTCAATTACAGCATGCATTGCACGGTGAATATGAAGTAATAAACCATTATCACGACAATATTGAGATAAAGAAGTATTAGCTGTGAAACCACCTGTTAAATAATTTTGGTCGAATAGCCAAATTTGTTTCAGCTAAGCTCCAACTAAACGTGGCGAGAATCTTTCAATTCACCTACGCTTTCTCCCTTCATCTGTAAATTCATATTATATTTGTTTATTATTTATGATTAAGAATTATTTCTTTTGTTGTTATTTTTTCTTGAATTTGTATTTGGAGTTTTTGCAAGTAATTTATTTTTAAAATCAAATCGTTTTTTATAATCTGTTGCTAGTAACTTTACAAGGCGTTCTGAACTTCTTGAAGCTAGGTCGGGTAGATTTTGACTAAAACTACTACACCATGCAGATTCTTTAGCTGTTAAGATCTCTCCTGTTTCAGCTTTTAAATGATTGTTTATTCTAATTGTTAATTCGCCTTCTAATCCATTTTGCTCAGCGAATTCACCAATTTTTATAGCCAATGCTTCGGCTATTCTTCTAATGTATGAGTTTCCTGTAACATCCATACAGGCACTTATTATATTTCTTTTTGTCATCGTTTTTCCTCCTGCGAGTTCAATTGATAGGGATGTTGGAGTTCCTCCGCTCGCAGCTCCTTTTAGAAATAAAAGGATCATTCCGGCTAGCGCCATGTAATTGGAAACTCCTACACTAGCGGCAACTTTTTCTATAATATTATCTATTTCTTTTTGCCCTATAGTTGATTTTTTAAAATCTGGACATATGTTTTCAAGTCCTTCTTTATTTACTTCTACTAGAAGTCTATCGATATTTATATTCATTGATTCGAAATTTAAAATTTTGTATTCACAATAATATTAGTTATTATAAAATATTATTAATACTCTTGATCTTTGTATTTATTTAGCTTCGAAAATTTTCATAAATTTTTATTTTATTTTAATAATATGTTAAAACCTCAAATGGCACAACCGAAGTTTCACGGAATAATTGCTTTTTTTTTGGTTTTCTGATGAAGGGTTACCTCCCCTGACTATCTTGAAGAAACGCTACCTCTCGATTGCTTTTTAGTCCATTGAGGTTCACCAAACTTGATTTATAATTTATATAAATCTTAATTTCTATCTTTGAAATTTTATTTACGTTTTCCATTAATTTATATAGGAAAACTAGAATCTATCATTTATTTTAATTTTTCTTTTATTGTTTACTTTTACTTTTTATAAGATATATTCGTTAGTTTGCTCACTTGCTTTTATTTCTGTTAGGACTTTCTTACTTTAGGTACCTCAGTTTACTTCTTCATTTTTGAAGAAAATAGACAGCACATAGCTTCTATTCATCCTTTAAGTTATTGATGTTAAATTCCATAGCACGATCTTATGGAATTGACTTAAAGATTTACCATATTTCAGTTTCGGTAACTGGATAATCAGAATCCAATAGTAATTAGGTTTAATCATAAAGACTTTACCTTGATAAGACATGACTCACTTGTTATTCTTTCAAACAAGTTTTAATCAACATGCGATGTTAGACTCCCAGTTTCCCGGTTTTCCTTACATTTTTCTTTAATTCTTTGTAGGTATAACTTATGAAACTTCCGATTAAGCTATAACCAATCCTTGGTTTTTGTCTTAATAAGTTTAAGTTGATTGTCTATTGCTTAACATCCTTAGCATTTTTACGCCCTAATTGAAATCCAAATAAGAAGTTTTTAAACTAAATATTTGGGCAGTCGCCCTCGTGCATAATAATTGGCACACCTATTTGAGCAGCAAAAACAGCACGTTTGTACATTTCTTCTACTGTTCCTGCAGTTGCATTTAAATAATGACCTTTAACTTCTCCTGTTTCTCCTTGAGATTTATAAATAGCTTCTGCACAGAATAAGAATCTATCTCTCCAACGCATAAAACTTTGAGAATTTACATTCTCATCATCTTTTGTAAAGTCTAAACCACCACGTAAACACTCATAAACAGCACGACCATAATTTTTAGCAGATAAACCTAATTTTGGTTTAATAGTACAACCCAATAAAGGACGACCATATTTGTTTAATTTATCACGTTCTACTTGAATACCGTGTGGCGGACCCCAAAAAGTTTTAACATATGCTGGTGGAATACGTAAATCTTCTAAGCGAAGAGCACGTAACGCTTTAAAACCAAAAACATTACCAACAATTGATGTTAATAAGTTAGTTACTGAACCTTCTTCAAATAAATCAATAGGATAAGCAACATAAGCTATAAATTGATTATCTTCACCAGGAACAGGTTCTAAATCCTCGGTAGAGGTCTGTATCACTGCAGCCCCCCCCTAGGGAACCGTGCATGCACCTCTCAATGCACACGGCTCGCATATTTTAATAACAGTTAATTATCTGAGGATTCAGAAGAATTCTTCTCAATTTCTTCAGATAGTAGATCTTTTTCATAATTCTCTTCCAATTCTATTTCTGGTTTAGGTATAGACAGCCCTATTTCCGCAAAGGCATCTTTTACAGGCGGAGTAGAAGTGTTTTCTTCAATTGATCTTGCTTTTACTAACGTAGTATATTTCTTTAGAAGATTTTTATCACCTCCTTTTATAGCAAATTCATATGCTATTAATTCAAATTTTGTAAGATGCTTTTTGATTAATTCTTTTGTTATAGGAGAATCAGGTTCCATTCCTTTGATTAAGTTAGAGTTTATAGTTCCATTTCTTATAATTTTATTACCTAGTATTTCTTCTTGAATTGTAGATTTAACATTGGATGGCTCATTATAAATTAATTCCAAAATAGGAATACCACCATTGTCTGCTAAATATTCCTTCTTAATTTTTGATGATATTAGGTCAGGAGTTATGGAGTATTTATCATATATTTCTTTAGTAAAACCTAAGTTATCCAAAACATCTTTAAGTTTATAATCTGACACAGCTGTTCCATCTATATTTAGGACTTTCAGGTTAGTACCTGGACAGCTGAGAATTTGACCTAAGCATGATCCCATTTCTCCTCTAGCGTATTCTTCCCAATTTGTACTCGTTGGTTTTATTCTCCTAATATTTGGGCTAGAGGATTCAGTTAAGGCTATTGTAATGCTTTGCAAAGTGCTAGGGATATCATCTTGGTCTAGATTTGGGTCTTGCATCATATAAGGGAATGCAGATTTTAAACCTGAGATAGCAGCAAGAGTTCTTCCTATTGGACTGGTTATGAATTTTTTCTTCACATCTTTGTATGATGGTAATTTATCAACATATTCCATTCCTTCTGGTTTAACTGAGATTGCTATTTGAGCCATAGTAACCATTGCAACTCCTGTTAATATCATTCTAATTAATATTTCTTGCGTTAAAGGATTTGACTCTTCGAAATCCATTATTTTCAACATATCAGGAAAACTGTTATTATTTATATACATTGTATTTCCTTGATATGTAGATTTATTAAAAGATCCTTTACTTGTTTTGACTATTGCTTTTCTACCCATAATTGTTTTTGATTTGTTAATTAATATTTATTCTTAAAAAAAGAATCAACGTTCCGCATAAAAGCTGAAACTAGAAATTTATATAATAATGGAATCATCATATTCTCTCAATTTTTTATAATTAGGCATTGGATGATTCTTTTTGAATTCAATGAGCTCATTGAAGTATTCTTGAAAATTCTCTTTGTTGTGAGCTTGGTAATGACATGCTAGGTGGAGATAAATAAGATTTGAAGACGTTGTTTTTCCTCTATTTTTTCTTGGTTTTATATGGTGTAGGTGGATCTTTTCTCCATTGTATAATTCTTCATTGCAGATTGGACAAACGTGTTCTTGTGCTATTGCTAAATCTTTATCCATTCTTCTAAAAATATTAAATCTTCTATTAATATTTCTTTTAATGTATAAATCTTTGAAATATTCTTCAGTTTTCCTATCATCTGGAAGTTTATCCATTTTTCCTACTAAATAATCTCTTATGCCAAACCAACGAAATTTTAATAAGTAAACATTATTGTTTATTAGCGGATCTATAATATTTTCAGAATCATATGTAAAAGTCCATTTACTATTTAAGTTATATTTTTTAATATGTTTGAAATATTTATCTTTGATCCATGAAGAATTCTTATTGGGGTGTTTTCTAACTGCCCACCTCCAGCTAATAACATATAAGTAGTAGTCTAATAATCTAAAAGCTTTATTAGAGTGCCAATGCAATTTAGATTGTGCATAACCTCTTATAATTGGATTACAATCATTTATGAAGTCTTTGGCTGTTTTACTTATATTTCTGATCATACATTCTTTGAGCTTATTTTTTACCTTTTTAAGAGATTTTATTGATGGTGATACATATATACCAACCTTGTCTGCATATATCTTATATTCATCTTCCCCTTGTTTTATTATAGAATTTTTTAATGATATATATGGTCTTGGGGTCATTTTAAAATTGAAACCCAAAAAATCAAAGCCAAATGAAATGTGTACTACTTTAGTTTTTTCCTCTGAGATTAGTAAATTTCGTCTTAAAAGGGCTGCTCTTAGCTGTTCTAAAGCTATTAGAGCATCCTTTTTTGTGAGACATATTATTACCAGATAATCGGCAAATCTGATGAGAGTTCTACTTTTTGGATTTATATACCCTTTTGTATATTTAACTCCTAGTTCATTTTCAATACCATGGAGAACTATATTACATAGGAGAGGGGATATTGAAGATCCTTGGGGGGAACCTTCATCTTCAGAGCTGAGCCAAATTTCCCTTATTATTATACCCGCCGTTAACATCTTTCCTATTAGATTACGGGCGGGAAATCCTTTAAGCCTTTCTAGGAGAAATTCATGTGATATGGAATCAAAACATCTACTTATATCTGAGTCAACAATCCATTGCTTCTTCTTCTTATTTAAAGTTAACCAAATTCTGCTTACTGCATCATTTACATTTCTTTTGGGTCTAAATCCATAACTTCCCTTTTCAAAAACTGCTTCCCATTCAGGCTCAAGACTATTACATATCATACATTGAATTATTCTATCGTAAATAGTGGGGATTCCGATGGGACGCATTTTTGTTGGTTCTTTGATGTATATTCTACGAATGGGCTTAGGCTCTTGACCATACCATTTGTTTTTCCGAATTTCATTATACATCTGTAACCTTTGATTGGGAGTTTTTAATACTTGACCATCAATTCCTGCAGTTCTTTTGCCTGAATTATAAGAAATCTTTCTAATAGAATGTAATATATTAAACGATGATAAAAGCATTAATTTCTGAAGATTCCTTAACGTTTCAAATGAATCGGATTTCCTTGCATCAAAGATCCTTCTTCTCAATTTTTTAACCGAGAGATTTACTTGTTTCCAATTGATATTATTCCAATCGGTTATCACTTCGGATTTAGTATTTGTTTTCATAATTTTTATGATCTAAACTGCCTTACTATAAATTTTAAAGATTGTTAATTGTTCTTAAATAATGAGTTCTCCCTAATTTCTAGCTAGTAGACTATCTAGATACCATGGCATGTTTCAAACTTTTAGTATTAATTGTTTGTAAAACTACTAAAATTTATCCCCATTTCACTTTCTTTTTTTTTTATTCGTGAGCCGTGTATTCAGGGTAGAACACCGTACCCAGCAACATGGGGAAACTTTTAAGTTACCTTAATTGGCCCTCCTTAGCCTTAATTGATTAATTAATTCTAATGAACCCATATAGCTGGTTAATCGTTCTTCCATTATTTCTTATTTTGTTATTAGGAATAGTATAAACAAACCCCCGGGATTGTGCACTAAATAACTGAGCTACGATTCAGTTACATACTCCCAGATTTACCTACTTACTTATTATTAATAGTTAGTATGTTCAACATGCGTCTGGATCCTACCTAACTTTCCTACTAACAAGCCCTTGCAGTGCACAGGATGTCGAAGTATGCCTGGTCCGCTTTTATCGAGTTGCTAAGCCCTTTTCCCTTATTTATTCGTTTCAAGAGCCCTCGATATGGGTTTCAGAGTAGTGCACTCTGTCTCCTTCACATGGAGCATTAAAATGGAATCTATCGATCCGCGACATAACAGCGGCCTTTATATCTATCAAGCTGAGTAAGACCATCTGTCCAAACAGTAGTCCATGTACCAGTTGAAGACTCAGCAGCAACAGCAGCACCACATTCTTCAGCAGGAACACCTGGTTGAGGAGTCATACGGAAAGCTGCCAAAATATCTGTCTCACTAACTTTATAATCAGGAGTATAATAAGTTAAACGATAATCTTTAACTCCGGCTTTAAAACCAGCACCTGTTTTTGTTTCAGTTTGAGGTGACATAAAATAATAATACATAAATTATATTCACAAAATAAGCTATCAACAAAGTTGTAAAAGAATAGTTGACGAGAATTATAGTCGGAAAAATAATCAAAAATAAATATTTGTAAATCCTAACCTTAATTAAACTAAAGATTTAATTCATAAAATTCTTTTTATATTCTAAAACTTGTAATAAATAAATGAAAAATTTTTAAAAAATCAGACAATATAAAAATTGATATGAACTAAAATAAAATTTTTTTAAAAATAAGAAATTCTGAGATAAAATCAAACGAATCTTGCACGAGCTTTCTTAAATTGTAAAAGATTTTCAATTTTCTTTTTAGGATCAGAAGTATTATCTAACATAGACTTAGCATTAAGTAGATTTGCCTCAACTTCATTAAGATCAATATCAAAAAACTAAATAAATTTTTTTATTTGTTAACGAACTGAGCGTGAAATAAAATCAACTACAGCTCTTATTAGGATAAAAAATTTAATTTTAATAAATCTCAGTACATATATTTAATTATGTAATTAATTTTAATTATCAATAAATAATACTTTACATTAATTTAATATTAAAAGTAATTGAAAAAGCAAAGAACTACTAAACAAAAAATTACTATAATTTTTCAACTAAATTTTAAAACTATGTTTACTTTTGATATTAATATAATTTCACTCAAAATTAGAGTTTTATACCAAGTTATATTAAGAAAATAACTCAAATTATACCTAAAGGAATAAAATTTTATTTTATTATTGATTTTTTATAAATCACAAAGATCCCAGCTCAGCCTCGTTTACAAGTATTGTAACTTTATTATCATTTACAAGAGCAAAACCACCCATAACAACTACAGAAATCCAATTCATATCTACTTCATTTTTAATCAACATCAGACCAATATCTAATCCGGTTAAAAGAGGTATATGATTTTTTAAAACACCCATTTGACCTGTCAAAGTAGGTAAAATAATTTCCTTTGCACTATCTTTCCAAAAAATACGATCAGGAACAAGTCGAGTAGGTGATAATCCTCTCAAAAATCTGTACATGCAAATATCAAGTGCATACAGCTTTATAGAAAGATAAAATTTTACCTAAACTAACTAGAATTAATATTGCAAATCAAAAACAAAAAAAATTCAAAACCAAAAACAACACAGAAATGCGTTTTATAGAACAAAGTAAACAAATAAACTTTTAATAAAGAAAAACTATTAAAATTAATCAAATACATTAATTTTGAAATTATCCTAGATTGTTTTTATTACTTGCACAATAAATTCTAACATAGATAGGCACTTGAATAAAACTTTATTTATTTTAAACCCTATATATATATATATATATTTTTTGACTACAACTTACGCCTCGTACTAATTGAAACTTCTAAACTCATATAAATTTAAATAATTAAATTCTTAAACAAACTAAAGTAAAATTATTTTTACGATTAATAACAATAAGTTATATTAAGATAGAGTAGCAGCTTTAGCAATAGCTTCTTCTAAAGTCCCAACTAAATAAAAAGCTTGTTCAGGAAGATCATCCAATTCTCCGCTTAAAATAAGTTTAAATCCTTCAATTGTTTCTGCTAAACTTACATACTTACCAGGAGAACCTGTAAATACTTCAGCTACAAAAAATGGTTGAGATAAAAATCTTTCAACTTTTCGAGCACGAGAAACTACTAGACGATCTTCCTCAGAAAGCTCGTCTAAACCTAAAATAGCGATAATGTCTTGCAATTCTTTGTAACGTTGCAACGTCTTTTTAACAGATTGAGCAGTATTATAATGATCATCTCCAACTATCCAAGGTTGTAACATAGTAGAAGTAGAATCCAAAGGATCTACTGCTGGATAAATTCCTTTTGAAGCCAGATTTCTTGATAAAACTGTTGTGGCATCCAAATGTGCAAAAGTAGTAGCCGGAGCCGGGTCAGTTAAATCATCAGCAGGAACATAAACAGCTTGGATAGAAGTAATAGATCCTTCCTTAGTAGAAGTAATACGCTCTTGTAGACCACCCATTTCAGTAGCTAATGTAGGCTGATAACCCACCGCAGAAGGCATACGGCCCAATAAAGCTGAAACTTCAGAACCTGCTTGAACAAATCTAAAAATATTATCAATAAATAACAATACGTCTTGTTTATTAACATCTCTAAAATATTCTGCCATAGTTAAAGCAGTAAGCCCAACTCTCATTCTTGCTCCAGGAGGTTCATTCATTTGTCCATAAACCAAGGCTACTTTCGACTCTTTTAAATTAGAAGAATTTATAACTCCGGATTCTTTCATTTCTTGATATAAATCATTACCTTCTCTAGTTCGTTCACCAACACCACCAAAGACAGAAACTCCACCATGTGCTTTGGCAATGTTATTTATTAATTCCATAATTAAAACAGTTTTTCCAAATAAGGTAAATTCCATATAATAAAATTCCCTAAAAATCTGTACAAGCAGTTTTCAATGCATACAGCTTCAATTAAATAAAAATAAAACCAGAAAATCTTTTATACTAAAAAATAACTAGAATAATAAAACATATATATATTTGATAATGAATAATATTTTTCAATGATTTTATTTAAATAATTATTTCACATGAAGAATAAAATTTAAAAATTCTATTTAAAATAAAAATTGTAAAATAAAAAATTCTGTAAAATTTACTAATAAAATAAAAATTAAATTTTAAAGTACAATTTAAGAAGAATTTTTGAAATTAAAAAAGTTATTACCAAATAAACTAAAACGAATAATAAATGCCGCACCTCCAGCACCACCAAATAAACCAATTTTACCACCTCTACGATACGGAGCTAATAAATCAACAACTTTAATTCCTGTTTCAAAAATAGAAAGTTGAGTATCTAAATCAATGAAAGAAGGAGCCAAACGATGAATAGGTAATGTTTTACTATAATCAACACTTCCCATTTGATCAACAGGTTCTCCCAAAACATTAAAAATTCTACCTAAAGTGGTTGTACCAACCGGAACACTTAAAGCACTACCGGTGTCAACTACTTTTATCCCTCTTTGAAGACCATCTGTGGCACTCATAGAAATAGCTCTCACAATATTGTCACCAAGAAGTTGTTGAACTTCACAAACTACTTTTATTTTTTCACCAGACTCATTTTTAGTCTCAATTATAAGAGAATTATAAATACTGGGCATTTTTCCTGGAGGAAATGCAATATCCATTACTGGACCAATAATCTGAATAACAGTACCCGATTTTGAATTTACAGTTGTTGTCATAATATATTTATATATATATAAAATAAAAAATAAAAATTATTACAATTAAAATAACAATTAAAATAAAAACTGATTTTATAATGGACCAGATATTCCTTGTTTACGAATCATTAGAAAATGAGCCAACATAAAAGTAGCAGCCAATAAAGGAAGAACAAATGTATGTAAACTATAGAAACGAGTTAATGTAGACTGACCAACACTTACACTTCCTCTTAAAAGTTCTACAATAAAAGAACCTATAACAGGAATGGCATCAGGGACACCTGTAACAATCTTAACAGCCCAATAACCAACTTGGTCCCAAGGTAAAGAATATCCTGTAACTCCAAACGAAACAGTAATACAAGCAAGAATTACACCACTAACCCAAGTTAACTCACGCGGCTTTTTAAAACCACCCGTTAAATAAACTCTACAAACATGTAATATCATCATTAGAACCATCATGCTTGCGGACCATCTATGTATAGATCTTATCAACCAACCAAAATTAACATCATTCATAATATATTGAACTGATAAGAACGCTTCCGTCACAGTAGGTCTATAATAAAATGTCATTGCAAAACCAGTAGCTACTTGAATAATAAAACATGTAAAAGTAATACCACCCAAACAATAAAAAATATTTACATGAGGTGGAACATACTTACTAGTAATATCATCAGCAATAGATTGAATTTCCAATCTTTCTTCAGTAAGGTAAGAGATAATAACTTCCTATAGAACAGAACATGATATTTTCAAATCATTCGGCTCACAAGCAAAATAAAAATTTTAAATATTGAAATATTTATTTTACTACATAAAATAATAAATTTATTTTCATTATTATAAATCCATAAAGAAAATATCAGTACACAACGAAAAGTCTGATTATCAATATTTAATTCGTTCATTAATAAAATTAAATCAAAACAACTTGTTTAAAACTAATTAAAAAGTTCAATATAATTTCCATACATTAAAAAGTTTATAATAACTAATTTTCCCTAAAAATATAAGACGCAAAAGAATGAGTTTTTAAAGTTTTTCTTTTTGCCGATGCCAATTATAAAATTACAATTAAATTCATTGATATCATACAAAGCATAAATTCGTAACGACAACAAAAAATATTTTTATAATAACCAAAAAAACCCTTATGAAATCTGGCTTTAAACAGACAACAAAGTCACAGTAAATAAACTACAAGAAAAATAGTAAGGTAAAATAATCCCAACTTTAAATTAAAGAAAACGAATCACACAACCAATCGTAAATTTTACTCATATGTTTATAAAATAATATGTTAAATAAATAAATTTGTTTTAATAAAAACAATAAGAATTAAACTTTTGTAAACATAACAAAAAAGAAAACAACTTATGTAAAGTAATTAAATTACCAAATTAATATAAAACTAAAACAAAAACACAACTTAAAAAAAAGGAAAAAAATGATAATAAATTATTCTATTTATTTAAAAAAACTTAAATAAAACAAATTTATTAAAAATCATACATAAAAATAAATATAATGTATATTTATATATAGCACTCTTATACAAAATTAAAAATTTAAGACTTAAAAGAATCTTGAATGAGATTATAAGAAAAATAAAAATTTTATAATTTCAAATAAAAAATATTTTTTTTAAATAATGGAATTAGTATCCTTTTTTTCAACTATATTTATTACATGTGCTCTAATTAGTATAACAGGGTTTTCTATATATATTGGATTTGGACCCACATCAAAAAAACTTAGAGATCCATTTGAGGAACATGAAGGATAAAAGAAAGTAAAATAAAATAGAAAAATTAAATATATGACTACTATCTCTAAAAATAAATCATCAAATACAAAAGGAAAAGTAACTAACTTAGGTACAATTCTTAAACCATTAAATTCAGAATACGGAAAAGTTGCACCTGGTTGGGGAACTACTGTTATAATGGGAATATTCATGGCGTTATTTGCAATATTCCTAGTTATTATATTAGAAATATATAATTCTTCTGTAATCCTAGACAACGTAGGTGTAAATTGGGGCAAATAAATATAAATTCAACTAACAATATATATATTGTTAGTTGAATTTATATTTATATTTCGTCCTTTTAAATATTAAACAAAGGTAAACAAAATTTAATAAAAAACTTAACTCTAAAATTTAAATTTATAAATAAAAAACTAGATGAATCGAAAAAAATCGTTCTCCAATCTGTACATAAACAATTTAGTTTATACAGCTTTCTGAAAAAAACTTCTAAAATAATATAAAATATACAATCTCGAAACTTAAATCAGGCAAATTTATTCTAAAAAAAGAAAAAATTTCCCCACATAAAAAAAGTATTTGAATTTTCTTATAATGTGAATATATACTTAAAATAATATTTAAATAAAATTTTTACATAAAATAACTATTAAAGCGAACATACAATTAATATAAAAATAAATCTGTATTAAAAATAATTCTAATTTTTGAAAACCTCAAATTTCTTAAAAATAAAAGAAAAACATTAATTTCAATATAGTATTTAATAGAAAACAAAAAATAAATCATACTAAGAGTAAAAACTATATAATATTTATCGCTAAATTAAGTATAATTCCGTAACTTTTACAATACGTGGAGGCTCTCTGAAAAAAATAGCAAAGAAAATAACACCTAACGTACCAATTAATAGTCGAGTAAGAAAATAAAACTATTCTTCTCTAAGAACTATACATGTAGTAATGAATACATAAAGCTCAAATAAAATAAAATTATTTATTTTATTCTATTAATAAAAATTTATTAAATAATAATTAATATAAAAAAATTTTTATTTTATATGTCCCTTAAAACGTTCTATATCCTAGAAACGCGATAAATAAAATAATAGTAAAGTGAAACGTATAAAATAAGTTAACCTAAAACTATATGTAAAATCTCAAATATAACTATATAATCAAATTTACCGTATAATAAAAGACCTGAAATATAATATAAAAATAAAGAAGTTTACTATATATAAAAAACATAAATAACATAGCTCTTTAGAAAACTTACAAAAATTAACCTAGAATATAACTTCGCATCACACAGAATGTATATACTAAAGCTTCCATAATAAATAAATAAATAAATACTTTGCACATCTTATTTTTAACGTTAACTATCTTTTTACAATTAAGAACTAAATCACTTGTTTTCTTGTAGTAACGTCACCAAGCTTCTGGAAAGCTCCAAATTCAATTTGTTCTTCAAGATCTGGATCAATACCGGCAAAAACATCACGGAAAATAGTTCTTCCACCATGCCAAATATGACCAAAGAAAAATAATAATGCAAAAGAAAGATGTCCAAAAGTAAACCAACCTCTTGGGCTACTTCTAAAAACACCATCTGATTCAAGAGTTCCTCGATCAAATTCAAAAATTTCACCTAATTGAGAACGACGAGCATATTTTTTAACAGTTGAAGGATCACTAAAAGTTAAACCATCAAGCTCACCACCAAAAAAGCTAACTGAAACACCAACTTGTTCAATACTATATTTAGACTCTGCACGACGGAAAGGAATATCTGCTCTAACAATACCATTTTGATCTATTAACAACACAGGAAAAGTTTCAAAGAAAGTTGGCATACGACGAACAAAAAGTTCGTGACCTTCTTTATCTGTAAATACAGCATGACCTAACCAACCAACAGCAATACCATCACCATTATTCATAGGACCAGAACGGAAAAGTCCACCTTTTGCGGGATTATTTCCAATATAATCATAAAAAGCAAGCTTTTCAGGTATTTTACGCCAAGCATCAGATAAAGATTGACCATCAGCTAAACTTTTTTGAACACGTCTTTGAATTTCTTCTTGAAAATAGTTTTTATCCCATTGATATCTAGTTGGACCAAACAATTCTATAGGAGTAGCAGCAGAACCATACCACATTGTTCCAGAAACAACAAATGCAGACCAAAAAACAGCAGCAATACTACTAGAAAGTACAGTTTCAATATTTCCCATACGTAATACTTTATATAAACGTTGTGGAGGACGAACTGTAAGATGGAAAAGACCTGCTATTATTCCAAGTATACCTGCCGCAATATGATGAGAAGCAATACCTCCAGGATTGTAAGGATCAAAGCCTTCAGCTCCCCAAGAAGGTATTACCGGTTGTACACTACCAGTAATTCCATATGGATCTGAAACCCATATACCAGGACCAAAAAGACCTGTTACATGAAAAGCCCCAAAAGCAAAACAAAGTAAACCAGATAAGAATAAATGAATTCCAAAAATTTTAGGTAAATCTAATGCGGGATCACCCGTACGAGGATCACGAAACAGTTGCAAATCCCAATAAACCCAATGCCAAATAGCAGCTAAAAATAATAACCCAGACAAAACGATGTGAGCCAAAGCAACTCCTTCGTAACTCCAAAAACCTGGATTAGAAGAAACCTCACCAACAACACTCCAAGCTCCCCAAGACTTAGTAACACCTAAACGCGTCATAAAAGGAAGTACAAACATTCCTTGACGCCACATAGGATTCAAAACAACATCAGAAGGATCAAAAAGAGCAATTTCATAAAGTGCCATTGAACCAGCCCAACCAGAAACTAATGCAGTATGCATTAAATGAACAGAAATTAATCTTCCTGGATCATTTAAAACAACTGTATGAACACGAAACCAAGGTAGTCCCATAAAATTCACAAATAAACAAACATTTACTTTCTATCAAAATATAAAGCGGGTAACGTGACTCGAACACGCGACATTGGACTTGGAAGGACCACGCTCTACCAACTGAGCTATGCCCGCAAATACCCCCAGGGGAATTCGAATCCCCGTTGCCTCCGTGAAAGGGAAGTGTCCTAGGCCTCTAGACGATGGGGGCAATAATATATTAAAATTAACTAACTCCACGCCCTGTAGGATTCGAACCTACTACATCAGGTTTTGGAGACCTACGTTCTACCAACTGAACTAAGGACGCATTATGGCTCAAACGGGATTTGAACCTGTGACCAAGGGCTTATGAATCCCCTGCTCTACCACTGAGCTATTGAGCCCTAATTTATTTTAGGGAAAATGGGCGAACGACGGGAATCGAACCCGCGAATAAAGGAGTCACAGTCCTTTGCCTTACCACTTGGCGACGCCCGCCGTTTCTAATTATCAGAAAAAAAGAAATTAAAACAACTTACTAAAATTCCAAGAATTTAACTACCAACTAGATTTTGTAACGCCAGGAAGAATACCATTATGAGCCATTTCCCTTAAAATATGTCTAGACAAACCAAAAAAACTATAATACCCTCGAGACCTACCTGTTACCAAACATCTATTATGAATAAGATAATAAAACTTAGAAATATATAAAACTAATATTTTCAAAAATTAAAAAGAAAAATTTATCTAAATTTTTAAAAATTAAAATCATATCTTAAATAAACCAAAAATCTCAAACTTTCTTTAAATAACAGAAAAATATAAATAAAACATCTGAAAGGAAAAAAACTTTAAATTCAATAATTAAAATAAAAAACAAACCAATCGAGATGGAGAGCTGTTTCTTGGCAATTTTTGCAATTGAGAATAATAAAATAACTTTTCCTCTAAAACTTGAGTATTCTTTATTTTTGTTCTTAAAAAATTACGTAAAGAAGAATACTTTTTAGAAAGAAAATTACGTTTTTTCTCTCTTTCGATTAAACTTTTTTTTGCCATATATAATAAATAATAAATTTTATAGATAAAAATTAACAAAAAGATGAAAAATTAAATTAAATACAAATCTTTAATATAACTTTTTTTTTATATTATAAAACAAAAATCTGGAAATCACAAAATAAAAATTATAACTCTAATTGCATCCAGCTGGATTCGAACCAGCGATGTCTTTTCAGAGCGAGATTATGAGTCCCGTGCTATCGTCCACTCAACCATAGATGCCAATAGACATTCTATGAAAAAATAGATTAAAAATTATCCTTGGCGCTGTTTATGTTTTGCATTTAAACAAATAACAATCAAATTCCCTTTTCGGCGAATTAAACAACATTTCTCACAAATTTTACGAACTGATGAACGTACTTTCATAAAAATTAAATAAATAAAAATAGAATATAAATTTATGATTGAATAATCAACTTCACATAAAAAATTTATTAAATCAATAAACAAAAAAAAGTATCTCACCACCTATTTTTTTAAACCTAGCCATTTTATCATTCAACAAACCATAAGACGTAGATAAATAGATTGATATAAATTAAATAATCTTCTTCAGAACTATACTTGCACCTTAAAATGCATATAGCTCATTTATAAATATGACAAAATGAATATAAAACATCAATCTTTTAACTTAAAATCAAAAGCCAATAACACGTTACACTAATACAATAAAGATTTTAATTTACAAAAAAATTTTAAAGTTAATATTTTTATCTAATAAATATATTCTAAAATATTAGATTTATTAATCACGTAATAAATAATATGTAAAATAAAAGATTCTAAACTATAAAATATGTTTATCAAAATTTTTTGAATAAGAACTAAAATTAATTCATTTAAAATGATATTAGCTATTGTAAAGAGTCAAATTAAAATATCGTGACACACAAATAGCAATTCCCATACCACCTAAAACTCTTGGTATATTATTTTTATTAACATAAACACGAAGACCAGGCTTACTAACACGTTTTAAACAAGTTATGTAAGATTTTTGCTTAATACCTTTATACTTCAAATAAATTAAAAACTCTTTTTTATCATCTACAGATAAACTAAAACCTTCTATAAAACCCTCATTTTTCAATATTTGTGCAATTGAAATGGTTAAAGCTGTTTGTGGAATTAAAACTTTATAAGACTTAACCATAATGGCATTTCTTATTCTAGTAAGAATATCAAAATAGAAAGATTATCAAGTTCACCTATTAAAAAGAAAGAAAAAAATTTTACTTAAATTAAACAAATAAAATAAATATTAAATAAACATTAAATAATAAATCACACCCAATTGAATCATTAGTATTCATATATAATATAAAACAATATACTAACATAAAACATGTTAAAATTTAAACTAAACCACTTCAAATAATAAAATCTAATTTTTAAAAGGCATACCTAATGATCTCAAAAGAAAAAAAGATTCTTTATCAGTTTTAGAACTCGTAACAATATTAATATCCATACCTTGTATCTTACTTATTTTATCAAAATCAACTTCCGGAAACATTAATTGTTCATTTAAACCTAAACTATAATTTCCAAAGCCATCAAAACTTTTTTTACTGACTCCTTGAAAATCTCTTATTCTAGGTAATGCTAAATTAACCAAACGATCTAAAAAAGCATACATCTTCTCTCCACGCAATGTAACTGACATACCTACAGGCATGTTCTCTCTAACTTTAAAACTAGCAATAGATTTTTTTGCACGTGTTATGAAAACTCTTTGACCAGCAATACTTGTAAGTTCATCCATCAAAAAATCCAAAATTTTTGAATTTTGACAAGATTCATCAAATCCTCTATTAATAACAATTTTTCTTAATTTTGGCACTTGATGTAAATTAGAATACCCAAACTCTTTAATAAGAAGAGCTACAACTTTATCTAAATAAAAAGACTTTAATCTTTGCATAAAAAATTCAATAATAAATTTAAATTTATAAAAAAATCAAAATTTATAATCAAATTATACTAAACTAAATAACTTCCGGAGCTAAAGAAATGATCTTCAAAAAATTTTTGTCTCTTAATTCTCTAGCAACAGGACCAAAAACCCTTATCAAATCAAATTTAAACAAAATTTTTTAAAATAAAAAAGATAATAATTAAATCTTTGTAACAAATAAAAATTTGAAAAACACTCATTAAAATCCAAACTGTTCCTCGTGGGGAACCATCAGCATTAACAAGAACAACAGCATTCTCATCAAAACGTATTAACATACCACTTTCACGTCGTAAACCTTTAGCTGTACGAACAACAACTGCTTTAACAACTTCGGATTTTTTTACTATCATATTAGGAGTAGCATCTAAAAAATCGAAACAAATATATCGTTTACAAAAAACTGTAAAAATAGATTTCAACAAAAATTTTAAAAATTAATAAAATATAAAGAATATACCTAAAACTCAATTTAACGACACCTACAATAATATCCCCTAAATTTGCGTACTGGCGATTTGAACCAAGAATCCTAATACACATAACTTTTTTAGCACCTGTATTATCAGCAACATTAAGATACGTTTGTGGATAAATCATATAAATACATTTAAAATAAATCTAATCATCATTTAAAATAAACTTTTAGTAATACAAAAGCCAAACCAAATAAAAAAACTTAATTAATTTTTGCTAAAATTCTAGTCTTAACAGGCATTTTATAAGCTGCAATTCTTAATGCAGACCTAGCCAAAACAGAAGAAATACCAGCAACCTCAAATAATATTTTTCCAGGTTTAACAACTGAAACCCAATATTCAACATTACCTTTACCAGAACCCATTCTAGTCTCAGCTGCGCGAAATGTAACGGGCTTATCCGGAAAAATTCGTATCCAAAGTTTACCACCTCTACGTGATGATCGAGTAATTACACGACGAAACAAATTAAAAAGATTATTTTGATTCAAAAAAAAGTTAGATCAAATATCAAGAAATAATATATATTTCATTAACTTAAATATTTAATAAATAAAACTCAAAGCAGCTTCAATTTGACGTGAATTAATCCAACCAGGCTCAGTAGATTGAAATAAAAATAAAAATCATATTTTCTTTTTAAAAACTTTACAAGCATAATTAAATGCATAAAGCTTAAAATCATAAAAGTTTGAAACTTAACAAAGATCTCTTAAAACTAAAAAATAAATCATAAATTTTTATTAAAAAATTACGCGTTTTTCTATAAATTAAATAAATAAAATTTTACTTTTAAAAAACTTGTTTAAATATAAATATAAGTCTAGTCTAATAAACACAAAGACAAAAATATAAACAAATAAAACAAAGTAAAATCAAAATTGATTGTAAATTAAATAAAATTAAATTATAAAAATGCTTTTAGGATAAAATACTAACAAAATAGAATACATATTTTTAAAATATTAATAGAAGAAAAATTGGAAAGTTTCGCGTCGCACGTGCATACTCACCAAACGAAACACTATCCTTCAATTGCAATAAATCCTAACATTGAAAAATATAAACAAATTAAATACATTAATATATAAATTTAAAGTACCTGAAAAAAGATAAAAAAATCACAAATAAACTCGACCTCGCATATTACCTCGATGATATTTACGAAATTTAGTTTTTTTAGGACTCAACATAAGAATTAATTTTAGAAATAATAAATTTTTAAATAGAAAACACGATAAGCATGTAACAATAACATATTACAAAAAATATTTTGCCCTTCATAAACCCCAATACTTTGAATAAACCCAATATTTGAGTCTTCTAGAATGATATTTTCCAGTCTATTTATACATTAACATATCCAAATAGAAATATAAATTTAGAGAAATAAGAAAGTTAAAATCAGAAATGGTAGAATTTTTTTTCCTATGAAAAATTTTCCTATTTACTAAAATGTTCTAATATGTTTTTTATTGAATTTTACCTAAAAAACTACTATTAACCAAAACAAACTTTTTATTTTATTAAAAATATTAAAGTAATTACTATAAAGCATAAAAATCTAAGAAAATCACTTACAAATTTTTCAACATAAGGAATAATATTAATAGTATAAACTTAAAAATATAGAACTTTGATTATAAAGATCAAGTATACCATATAGAATATACACAAATCTTAATAAAAACCTAAATTATATTTTGTAAACCCAAACTTTTATACCCAAAATTCCATAAATTGTATGTGCTTTATAATTACAATAATCAATATTAGCCTTAAGAGTATGAAGAGGAATTTGACCTTCCCTTACCCACTCAGTTCTAGCAATTTCCGCACCATTCAATCGTCCAGATATCTGAATTTTTATACCTTTTATACCAGCTTGTTGGGCTTTAACTATAGTACTTTTAATTACTCTTCTAAAAGGAACTCTTTTTTCAAGTTGTTGTTGAATAAACTCAGCAAGTAAAGAAGAACAAGAATCTTGATTAACTATTTCTATTACATTAATTTGAATATCACGATTAATAAATCTATTTTCTAACGAAAATGAAAGACTTTTTCGAAACTTATCTAAATTTTCACCATTGTTTCCTAAAATTAAACTCGGCCTAGCAGAATAAATAGACACATTCAAAGAATTTAATTTACGTTTTATAACAATTTGTGAAAGACCTGCCTGAGAAAATTCTTTATTTATATAATTACGAACAAAAATATCTTCTTGAAGAAGATAAATATACTTATTTGACTTTGCATACCAAAAAGAATTATGATCTTTACTAATACCAAGACGAAAACCAATAGGATGAACTTTTTGACCCATAATATTTTGATTTATAAAACTATAAAATCTAAAGTTTGAACTTTAAAATAAAATACATTCATAACTAACGAAATATTAATACTAATTAAATATAAGAAACCTTAATAACTATATGACACATAGGCTTTTTTATAGGAAATCCTCTGCCCTGTGCATGAGGACGAAAACGCTTAAGAATAGGACCAGCATCAGCTCTCGCTTCTGTTACAAAAAGACTTGATTCATTTAAACTATAAAGTTGTTTAGCGTTATTAACAGCAGACAACAAGACTTTTAATATAGGAGAACACGCTTTATAAGGCATAAACTTCAAAATTATTAAGGCATCAAAATAAGATCTTCCACGAATCTGATCTAAAATTCTTCGCACCTTAAATGGAGAAACCCTTAAATATCTAGATGAAGCTTTTGCTTCAGAATTTACTATTTTTTTCATTATTTACAAGTATAAAATACTTAATTATTTTCAAATAAAAAAACTACTTATTTTTTAATCTTTTTATCACTCTTTACATGACCTTTAAATGTACGAGTCTGAACAAACTCTCCCAATTTATGTCCTACCATTTGGTCAGATATAACAACAGGAATATGTTCTCGACCATTATAAATTGCAATCGTATGACCTATCATAATTGGGAGTATTATAGAAGAACGATGCCAAGTTATAATAATATCCTTAATAAAGATAATTAAGCTTAATATTTCTTTTTAACATAAAAAAGATACGAATTCAAAAATCTTAAATATAAATAAATCCAATATTGAAAAATAAAATCTCAAAAATTTTTTGCATTCATCAACACTATTTTTTCTAGTAAAGAACTAGAAACAAAAGGACCCTTTTTCAAAGAACGTGACATATAAAAATATATAAATACTAAATCTGATATAATAAATAAAAAATTAAATCAAAATAAATCAAATTCTAAAAAGGATCATAAAATCAATATTAAAAACTAAAATTAGCCTAACTACGAATTATATAAATGTCACTATAACGTTTAGATTTCCTAGTCTTTTTCCCCAACGCAGGTTTACCCCAAGGAGTAACCGGTCTAGAACGACCAATAGGACTTTTGCCCTCTCCACCTCCATGAGCATGATCACAAGGATTCATAACAACACCCCTAACTTTTGGTCTTTTACCTAACCATCTTTTACGCCCAGCCTTTCCCAAAACAATATTTGAAGAATCTATATTACCAACTTTGCCTATTGTTGCCCAACAAAACTTCCCAACTAAGCGCAAACCACCAGAAGGAAACTTAAGAGTAACAAAACGACGTTGCTTAGCTATAACCTGAGCAAAAGTACCTGCAGCTCTTGCAATTTGACCACCTTTCCCGGGATAAAGTTCAACATTATGAACCTCTGTTCCCAAAGGAATTTTATTTAATGGAAGAGCATTACCTACTTTTATTACTCCCTCAAAGTCCGCAATTATAAAATCACCTGGAAAAAGACCATAGGGATGTAAAATATACCTTTTTTCACCGTCTTGGTAACAAACCAAAGCAATTCTAGCACTTCTATTAGGATCATATTCAATACTAACAACCCTTGCAGGAACACTAAGTTTATTACGTTTAAAATCAATAAGACGATATAAACGTTTATGACCTCCACCAAGATTTCTACTAGTTATTATACCTCTATTATTATGACCTCTAGCTTTATGAAAACCAAAAGTTAATGACTTCTGAAGTTTTAGACTTGTTATATCCGAAAAATCTGAAACAGAACGATTACGAGTACCCGAAGTATATGCCTTAAAAAAACGAATAGCCATAAATAAAATATTTTCTTAAAATACACTTAAAAGACTACAATTTTGAAAAAAATGGAAAAAAATAACCCGTTTTCAATGTAATAATTATACGTTTTTCTACATTTTTATAACCTTGAAACTTTCCTAACCTACGTTTTTTTCCAGCAAATATATAACTATTAATCGAACTAACTTTAACCAAAAACAAATCTTCTATAAGTAATTTAACTTGTTTTTTAGTAATCTTAACGTCTACTGAGAAAACATATTTGTTGTCTTCCAACAATCTAATTGTTTTATCTGTAAAAACAGGATTTTTAAAAATTCATAAATTACAAACTTTGTAAAAAAATAAAAAAAAACTTTAATTAATTAATTTAACTTAAAAAAATTAAAATTACACTATAATAAAAAATCTAAAAAATTCTAACCTAAATCTATCATAAATAACAAAAAATATTTTTAGTAACACAAAAAAATCAAATAAATATAAATGTAATAATAAATAAAATAAATAAAAATTTAATAAAAAATAATTTCTTGTAATAGAAAGTATTTTTATAATGAAGAACCAAGACCTGAATAAGACCCATAAAAAAATAAAGCTAACAGAGCAATAGCTGCTAAGCCTGCAACAGTACCAACTAACCAAAGTGGAATTCTTCCTGTAGTTCCTGAATTAGACATATAAAATTATAAATTGAAAATATTTTTACGAAAATGAATCGTTTTCTTGTTTTCTTGTATATTTAATTTTGTTTTAGTTAAAAATATAGCTCGAAAATAATACAGCTAAAACGAAAATTAGTAATAATCCCCAATATAAACTTGTTCGGTTTAATTCTACCGTTTGCTTGTTTGGATTTGTTTGCACCATAAATATATTGAAATAAATAAAATATTAAAACGAAAAATTAAAATTTTTCTAGAAATTTGTATAATTCTACAATATGTAGAAGATAAATTTATATTCAACTAACGTTGAATAAACTGCATTGCTGATATTGATCCAATAAAAAACACAGTAGGTATGGCTAAAGCATGAACAGCTAACCAACGAAAAGTGAAAATCGGATATGTAATTGTTTTATTTGTTGTCATAATTTAATTTTATTTAAGTAATTGATTCATTTGTTCTAACGCATTAAAACGATCAGAAATTAGAGGAACTTCTTGTCGTACCTCAGTAAAATATTCATTAGGACGTGGCGTTCCAAAAATATCATAAGCAAGACCCGTACTCACAAAAATCCATCCCGCTACGAACAAAGAAGGAATCGTTACACTATGAATTACCCAATAACGAATACTAGTAATAATATCAGAAAAAGGACGTTCTCCTGTAGAACCCGCCATATTAAACTCCCTTAAAAATTTGATGTAATAAACATCATTAAACTTTAATTACTATATTATTTATTTATCATATCAATTCTAACATAAATATTTTAAAATTAACCAAATTTTGCTGACGTAGACGCTATTAAAAAGGCTGCGTATGTAAAAATATAACCTACAGAAAAGTGTGCTAATCCAACAAGACGAGCTTGAACAATAGATAACGCAACAGGCTTATCTTTCCATTGAACAAGACTTGTAAACGGAGTACGTTCATGAGCCCAAACTAATGTTTCAATAAGCTCTTGCCAATAACCTCTCCAAGAAATTAAAAACATAAAGCCCGTAGCCCAAACTAAATGACCAAATAGAAACATCCAACCCCAAACAGCCAAACTATTCATACCAAAAGGATTATAACCATTTATAAGTTGAGAAGAATTTAACCATAAATAATCACGAAGCCAACCCATAAGATAAGTAGATGACTCATTAAATTGATTAACATTGCCTTGCCATAACGTAATGTGCTTCCAATGCCAATAAAATGTAGTCCAACCAATAGTATTTAACATCCAGAAAACAGCAAGGTAAAATGCATCCCAAGCAGAAATATCACAAGTTCCACCACGACCTGGACCATCACAAGGAAAACTGTAACCAAAATCTTTCTTGTCTGGCATCAATCTTGAACCACGTGCATCCAATGCTCCTTTAACAAGAATAAGAGTAGTCGTATGAAGACCTAATGCAATCGCATGATGAACCAAGAAATCACCAGGACCAATTTGTAAAAACAACGACCCTGTTACATCATTTATTCCATTTAACCAATTTGGTAACCAAATACCATTACTTGCAGAAAATGCATTGCTACCAGACTGTGAAAGTAATGTATCAAATCCATAAAGACCTTTACCATGTGCAGATTGTATCCACTGAGCAAAGACTGGTTCAATCAAAATTTGTTTCTCAGGTGTACCAAAAGCTTGCATAACATCATTGTGAACATATAAACCTAAAGTATGAAAACCTAAAAACAAAGAAACCCAACTTAAATGAGAAATTATAGCTTCTTTATGATTCAAAATACGCTCTAATACATTTCCTTTATTTTTTTCATTATCGTAGTCTCTAACGAAAAATATTGCACCATGTGCAAAAGCACCAGTCATAATAAATCATGAAACTAGATAGTATTAAACACTATCCGTTCCCGAACGCAACGTGACAGTTTCCTTGTCATTGCGCTCTCCAATCTATGTTTTATCTGTTATAATAATATATTAGTAAATATTATTTACTATAACTAAATAATAAAAGAATTATAATCTTCTTTAAAAACAACTTCTTTAAAAAATCAGATTTATGATATTAGATTATAAAATTTATTTTTGCACATAGACCTGGACCCCCGACTTCCTTTTTTAAGGTACCTCTGATTACAAGAGTTAGTCTTTGATCCTCTCCTGGCTTACATAAAAGTATGCGTATTGGTAAAAAAACCAATTGGGCTTATATTTTTCCCTGTTCGTTTATATTAAAGTAAACGAATTTAGCCAGTTCGACGTCTTAATTTATAAATACTTTTTATACTTAGCTGCCGCGATTCGTTTTGAAAAAAGATCTTTTTTTCTTATCTTACTGTTATATACAACAGATTAAGATAGACCGGATACTGAAGGTTTTGATACATACTCACAAGCTATACGTACGTCAGTATTCCACCTTACTATATGATTATAAAGTTTAGAGAGTATAACTCTTGTCTACTATTCGGTTCAACCAATGTCTCAGCATATATAAAATTTTCCTCGACCCCTTATTATAAGAGTCTTTACCGACATGCTATTGTTTCCCTAGGATTTCTCCTTTTCTTATTCACTTTACATCACAATTCTTTCTTTCTTAAATACTTAGTACTTTTTCTTTCGTTTTAATCAGGATAAGCCGGTTGGATTCTTCTGAAAACCCTAGAAGGTATATTAGAAAGAAAGTTAAAATTTCTTTCATACACATATTTATAAACTTGAAAATAAAATTACAAAAAATTATATTTTAACGCCCGCAACAGCAATATACTGATGATGAGTATAAAGACAAGCCATCGTTGTATGATCTTGCACCAAGAAAGCATAAGGAGGCAAAGAATACATATGTTGAGCAACTAAAGATGTAATTACCCCTAAAGCAGCCAATGCTAAACCTAATTGAAAGTGTAAAGAATTATTTATTGTTTCATAAAGACCTTTATGACCTTCACCAAGTTTTCCACTAGGAGCCTTATGAGCATTTAAAATTTCTTCTATGTTATGTCCAATACCAAAATTTGTACGATACATATGACCAGCAACAATAAATATAACTGCAATAGCTAAATGATGATGAGCTATATCTGTCAACCACAAACTTTTAGTATAAGGATGAAATCCACCTAAGAAAGTTAAAATAGCTGTCCCAGAACCTGTTGAAGTACCAAAAATATGATCAGCAGAATCCGGATTTTCAGCATATAAAGACCAATTTCCACTAAAAAAAGGAGCAAGCCCTGAAGGATGAGGAACAAAACTTAAAAAATTGTTCCAACGTATATGTTCACCACGAGATTCAGGAATAGCAACATGAATTAAGTGACCCGTCCAAGCAAGAGAACTAACTCCAAACAAACCTGATAAATGATGGTTCAACCTAGATTCAGCATTTTTAAACCATGAAACCGCAGGACTATATTTAGGTTGCAAGTGTAACCACCCCGCAAATAAAGTCAAAGCAGCTAGAAGAAGTAAAAATATTGATCCATTAAATAAATCTACATTAGAACGCATACCAATAGTATACCACCATTGATAAACACCAGAATAAGATATATTAACAGGTTCAGAAGTCTGTCCTCTAGTAAAAGCATCAATTGCAGGTTGTCCAAAATGCGGATCCCAAATAGTATGTGCTATAGGACGAACATGAAGTGGATCAGTAACCCATTGTTCAAAATTACCTTGCCAAGAAACATGAAATAAATTCCCAGATGTCCAAAGAAATATAATTGCTAACTGACCAAAATGAGAAGCAAAAATCTTTTGGTACAAATTTTTTTCTGTCATTCCATCATGACTTTCAAAATCATGAGAAGTTGCGATACCAAACCAAACACGACGAGTGGTCGGGTCTTGAGCTAAACCTTGGCTAAATTTTGGAAATTTAATTGCCATATATTTTAATCTCCTATAATTTATTAAATTCATTTAAACCTAATCTATTTATTTATTTATCCTACTGAAATAATTCTAGCTAAAAAGAAAGACCATGTTGTTGCAATACCACCCAATAAATAATGTGCAACACCAACAGCACGACCTTGAGTAATACTTAAAGCTCGAGGTTGGATATTAGGTGCAACTTTTAACTTATTATGAGCCCATACAATTGACTCAATTAACTCTTGCCAATAGCCACGACCACTAAATAGAAACATCAAACTAAAAGCCCAAACAAAATGGGCACCTAGGAAAATTAAACCATAAGCGGATAACGCAGAACCATAAGATTGGATAACTTGCGATGCTTGCGCCCACAAGAAATCTCTTAACCAACCATTAATTGTAATAGAACTTTGAACAAAATTACCACCTGTTATATGAGAAATCCCATTCGAAGTAACATTACCCCAAACATCAGATTGCATTTTCCAACTAAAATGAAAAATAACTACAGATATAGCATTATACATCCAAAATAAACCAAGGAAAATATGATCCCAAGCAGACACTTGGCAAGTTCCACCACGTCCTGGACCATCACAAGGAAATCTAAAACCAAGATTTGCTTTATCTGGAATTAAACGCGAACTACGAGAAAATAAAACACCTTTTAATAAAATTAAAACTGTAACATGAATTGTAAAAGCATGAATATGATGGACCATAAAATCAGCTGTACCTAAATTAATAGGCATCATTGCAATTTTTCCATCAATAGCTACCAATTCACCACCCCAACAAGGACTTGTTGAGAAATTAGCGTTGTAAGCAGTTAAATTAGGAGCAATAAAATGTGTATTTTGAATCCACTGAGCAAAAATAGGCTGTAATTGTATAGCTGTATCAGAAAACATATCTTGAGGTCGACCTAAAGCAGACATAGTATCATTATGAATATAAAGACCAAAACTATGCAAACCTAAAAAAATACAAACCCAATTCAAATGAGAAATTATAGAATCACGATGACGTAAAACTCTATCTAACAAATTATTGTAATTACTTTCAGGATCATAATCCCTAACCATAAAAATAGCAGCATGAGCAGCAGCTCCTACAATGCAAAATCATGAAACTAGATAGCATAAATACTACCCGTTCCCGAACGCAACGTGACAGTTTCCTTGTCATTACGCTCTCCAATTTATGTTTTATTATTATCAGTAATCTTCCCAATTGTTTTCTTTGGGTGTAATTGTATCATTATTTATAATATTTTGTTTAAATTTTTTTACTCCTTTTCTTCTAGGTCTTTGTTTGTTTTCGAATTTTACTTTTGAAGATTTCTTTCTTCTTTCAAATCTTTCTTTGTAATTTTTATTCAATAACAACCTTATTCTTAACGATGCCAGTTTATCCAGATCTGGTACGTGTTGACAGAAAGAATTTGCCCATGCAAGTTCTTTATCACTAAAAGGTTCATTACCTGCATTTGTTTCTATTACTTCCAGAGTAAAAGCTAAATCTCCTCTTAAACTATATCGTTCTGCAAAACTAGAGATTCTTACTGCAAGACTCTCTGCTAATCTTCTTATATATCTATTCTTAGTCACTTGTTGATAACATTCCATTAACTCACCCTTAGTTATTTTCCTTGTAATTCCATCTATAGTCACTATTTCCACAGAAATGCTATCTGGTGCTGTCTTACTTGCAGCACCTCTTAAAAAGAGTAAAGCTATTGCTGAAAATGCATTCTTTGGTGTTAAGAAATTTCTAAAACCTAATTTTTTAATAACAGACGTAACTTCTTCTTCCGTCAAAATAGGACTATTCAAATTAGGAGCAATATCTTTTAATTCTGTTTGATTTATTTGCTCGTCTATTTCATTTAAGGTAAACTTTTCATATTGTGTTTCTGATTTTTTATATAAATCATATTTTTCTATTTGAACTTCCTTTTTTAGTTTTGACATATAAAATTTAATTAAGAATTAGATCCGAAGGGTATATTGGATCTCATGAGAATTTTAGGAACGATATTCCTGCCAAACTTTTTCTTTTAATGATTTTGCATAATAAACCTTACCCGGCTCAATTAAATGTTGATTGACATGCAGTTATCCTTCTATATCAGAGTGTTTAAGAGACATAACTTTTAACCACACTAGATTTTTTATACAAATAAGATTTTCTAACGTAATTTATTTTTATTGATCAGGTATAGAAAAAGGCTTCTAATATATTATCTACATACTTATTTTATAGTTATGGTATTTATTTTTCTGGAAACTTTTTGGAGTTTATTTATTAAATACGGCTTTTGTGACCGAAATTTTTCATAAAATATTACAATTAAAATCACTGAAATTAAAATAATTAAAAGATAAAAATTACGATGTTGACACAATCCAAGCATTTCATAATTTTATTTCTTTTTCATAAATTTAGATCCCCGACTTCTTCTATTTCATATAAAATAAAGGTACCTCTCGTTACAAGAGTTAGTCTTTGATCTTCTCCTGGCTTACATATCTTTTATTTATATATGCATTTTGGTTAAAACCAAATGAGTTTATAATTTTTCATTATTCCCCTTATTCGTTATAGACGAATTTTAGCCAGTTCGACGTTTTAATTTATAAATAATAGTTTATACTTAGCTGCCGCAATTTGTTTTGAAACTATAAATTTCGTGTTTTACAGTTATATTTTATAACCATAGTAAAACAGACCGGATACTAAAGGTTTCGATACACAATAGGAGACTATGCATATGTTAGTATTCCACTCTTGCTATATATCTTTGGAGTTTAAGATGTGGTATCTTTGTCAACAATTCGGTTTAACTAATGTTTCAGCATATATAAAATCTTTCCTTGACCCCTAATAGGGGAGTCTTTACCGACATGCTATTGTTTCCCTAGGATTTCTCCTTTTCTTATTCACTTAATATTACTATTTTTATTTCCTTAGATGCGTGTCACTTTTTCTTTCGTTTTAATCAGGATAATTCGGTCGGATTCCTCTAAAAACCCAAGAGGATATATTAATATAAAATATCTTATTATATTTTATTTTCTTATATATATATATTATTTACAAATCTTTTATACAAAAATAAAGTAAGAAATTTATGACATATTCTTTTTTTAAATTTATTTAACGCCCGCAACGCCTATCCACATATGATGTGTAAAAAGAGAAAGCTGAGTACCATAATCTATAGCTAAATATGGATAAGGAGGCATTGAATACATATGCTGAGCAACAATTATAGACAAAGACCCCATCATAGCTAAATTAAGACTTAATTGAGCATGCCAAGATTTAGTAAAAATCTCATAAAGACCTTTATGACCTTTTCCAGTTAAAGGACCTTGATGATTTTCTAATAAAACTTTCATATCATGACCGATTTGCCAATTAGTTTTATACATATGACCAGCAATGATAAAAAGAACAGCAATAGCTAAATGATGATGAATGATATCAGTCATCCATAAACCTCCAGTTACGGGGTTTAACCCACCATTAAAAGTTAAAAAATCAGAATATTGAGACCATTTACCAGAAAAAAAAGGTGTTAGACCTTTTTCAAAACTTGGATATAATTGGATCATTAATGACTTATTTACTATAAATTCATGTGGTAATGGAATATCCTTAGGACTAATACCAGAATCAAGTAATTTATTTATTGGCAACGAAACATGAATTTGATGACCAGCCCAAGAAAGAGATCCCAAACCTAACAAACCAGATAAATGATGATTTAACATAGATTCAACATTTTGAAACCATTCTAACTTAGGAGCAGCCTTATGATAATGAAACCATCCTGCAAATAAAAGAAGTAATGCGAAAAGTACACCGGCTACTGCAGTAACATACAATTGTGAAGTAGAAGTGATTCCACTTGCACGCCAAATCTGGAAGAATCCTGAAGTAATTTGAATACCTTGAAAATTACCACCAACATCTCCATTTAAAATTTCTTGACCAACAATGGGCCAAACAACTTGAGCACTTGGTTTAACATGAACAGGATCTAATAACCAACCTTCATAATTAGAAAATCTTGCGCCATGAAAGAACATACCACTAATCCACAATTCAATTACCGCTAACTGACCAAAATGAGCACTAAAAATCTTTCTAGAAATATCCTCAAGATCTGTAGTATGACTATCAAAATCATGAGCATCGGCATGAAGATTCCAAATCCAAGTTGTAGTATTAGGACCTTTAGATAAAACACGAGAAAAATGACCTGGTTTAGCCCATTTTTCAAAAGAAGTTTCCACAGGATCTTTAGTAACCGTAACTATAGCCTTTTTTAATTTTGGTTCTGGGGGAGTGATTGTCATAAAATTTCTCCTCTAAAAACAACAAAAACTGAACACTTACCCTATAATGCTAGGAACCAGACTTGAACTGGTGACACAAGGATTTTCAGTCCTTCGCTCTACCAACTGAGCTATCCCAGCTATGCTACATTTTAACCTAAAAGTGAGTTGACTGGGATTCGAACCCAGGACCGATCGGTTAAAAGCCGAGTGCTCTACCAACTGAGCTATCAACTCTACATAGTAAAGGATAATTAATGTAAAATTAATTAAATACTGATCTAAATAACAAAGTTATTGTCACTACGAGTATACTGCAAATATGCCGTATAAAAAAGACCACAAACCGTTACTGGAATTAATCCAAGAATAATACCTGATAATAAAGCTTCAACCATAAAACAAAACAAAATTTAATACAAAGTTATATATATCGATTTATATGCAAAACGGGACTGACGGGACTCGAACCCGCAACTTTCGCCGTGACAGGGCGATGCTCTAACCAATTAAACTACAACCCCAACCATCTAAGATTATAAGTCATTTAAACGAAACTTACAATTCATATATTACATATCTTTAGCATTTGGATTACGTCCAGGATCATTAGAAAGGAAACCAAAAATAAATAAAGAAACAAAGAATATAACTAGAGTATAAACAAAAATTTTTAATGTTAACATATTTAAATTAAATTAATACAATTTATCTGACGACATGTATGATTATCTAATTAATAAAAAAATATAAAAAAAATTTTGAATAGGGGTATCATTAATTTTGTTTAAGAAGAGAACATAAAATAAAATTAACCAATGACTAGAATTAAAACAGGATCTATAAGAACAAAAAGACATAAAAAAATAATAAAATTAAACAAAGGATTTAGAGGTTCAAATTCTAAACTATTCAAAGCAGCAAACCAAAAAACTCTTCACTCCTTAAGTTATTCACACATTGACCGAAAGAAAAAAAAACGAGAATACAAAAAATTGTGGATACAACGTATAAATGGAATTGTAAGAAAAAACAATTCTAAATACAATTTATTTATAAACAAAATAAAAACTTGCAATATATTAATAAACAAGAAAATATTAGCAAACCTTGCATTCAGAGATGAAAAAACTTTTAACTTTATAATCAACTTGAGCGAAAATTAAAAATACCCTTTATTTATTAATAAAAGAGTACAAATATTAAAATGCCAACAATTGAACAACTTATACAAAAACAAAGAAAAAAAATAAAAAAAAAAACAAAATCACCAGCTTTAAAATTTTGTCCTCAAAGACGTGGAGTTTGTACACGAGTATACACAACTACTCCTAAAAAACCTAATTCAGCTCTTAGAAAGGTAACAAGAGTACGATTATCCTCAGGTTTTGAAGTAACGGCTTATATACCTGGAATAGGACATAATCTACAAGAACATTCAGTTGTATTAATTCGAGGAGGAAGGGTAAAAGACTTACCTGGAGTAAGATATCATATAATAAGAGGTTCACTTGACACATCGGGAGTTAAAAATAGAAAAAATGGTCGTTCTAAATATGGAGTCAAAAAACCTAAATAAAAATTTATAAAAGAAGAGGATAGATAAAAAAGAAATAATCAAAACTTCAAGAAAAAACTAAAAAAACTTAAATTAGATAAAAATGTCACGTAGAAGAAAAGCAAAAAAAAGAATAATTAAAGAAGATGCTATATATAATAGTAGTTTAGCAAACATGGTAATTAATCATATTTTATTAAAAGGGAAAAAAAACTTAGCAGAAAAGATATTTTATGAAGCAATGAAAAAAGTTCAAGATTCAATAAAACAAGACCCAATGGAAATATTACAAAAAGCTATAGCAAATATAACACCTGTAATCGAAGTCAAATCACGCCGTATTGGAGGAGCCACGTATCAAGTACCACTAGAAATAAAACAAGAAAGAGGTACCAGTTTGGCTCTAAGGTTTTTAATTAAATCCGCACGAAACAGACCAGGAAGAAGCATGATATACAAATTGGGAAACGAAATAATAGACGCTTACAACAATACAGGAAACTCTGTTAGAAAAAAAGAGGAAATACATAAAATGGCAGAATCCAACAAGGCCTTCAGTAGTTTTAAATTTTAAATAAAATACATTGAAAAAATAAGTAAACAGAAGTTTAATTTTAGTTAGAAAACTACCAAAATCAAAATATTAATTTAAATGAGATTTAAAAATTTAAAAATTTAAAAATTTAAAAATAAATAAGATAAAATTTTATGTCTTAATAAAAAAAAAGAAAAAATCAAATTTAAAAAATACTAAATGGCACGTCAAAAATTTGAACGTACAAAACCACATATAAACATAGGAACTATTGGTCATGTTGATCATGGAAAAACAACACTTACAGCAGCTATAACAATGGCACTAGCTGCGAGTGGAAATTCCAAAGCTAAAAGATATGAAGATATCGATTCAGCTCCAGAAGAAAAAGCAAGAGGAATTACAATAAACACAGCACATGTTGAGTACGAAACAAAACAAAGACATTATGCACACGTTGACTGTCCAGGACATGCTGATTATGTTAAAAATATGATAACAGGAGCTGCACAAATGGATGGTGCAATATTGGTAGTTTCAGGAGCAGATGGACCAATGCCTCAAACAAAAGAACATATACTACTAGCAAAACAAGTAGGAGTTCCAAATATCGTTGTTTTCTTAAATAAAGAAGATCAAGTAGAGTTAGACTTAGAAAATAAAAATTTAAAAAGAATATAAAAAAATATAAAAAAATTTTGTTTTTAATGAAGTGGTAATAAACTAACCAAAAATGATAAAGAACTTTTGGAACTAGTAGAGCTGGAAGTAAGAGAAACACTAAATAATTATGAATTTCCTGGTGATGAAATACCAATTGTGTCAGGATCTGCATTATTATCTGTTGAAGCGCTAACTCAAAATCCTAAAACAATTAGAGGTGAAAATAAATGGGTCGATAAAATTTTGGATTTAATGGATCAAGTCGACGCATACATACCAACTCCTACACGCGATACAGAAAAAGACTTTCTAATGGCTGTTGAGGATGTTTTTTCCATCACAGGACGTGGTACAGTAGCAACCGGAAGAGTTGAAAGAGGAACAATAAAAGTAGGGGAAATTGTAGAACTTGTTGGACTAAAACCAACAAAATCTACAACAGTTACAGGATTAGAAATGTTTCAAAAAAGTTTAGATGAAGCAATGGCAGGAGACAATGTTGGTGTATTATTACGAGGAGTTCAAAAAGCAGATATCGAACGTGGAATGGTATTAGCAAAACCAGGAACAATTAACCCACATAAAAAATTTGATTCACAAGTGTATATTTTAACTAAAGAAGAAGGTGGTAGACATACACCTTTTTTTGAAGGATATAGACCACAATTTTATGTTAGAACTACTGATGTTACAGGAAAAATAGAATCTTTCCGAGCAGATGATGATAGTCCAACACAAATGGTCATGCCTGGAGATAGAATCAAAATGGAAGTTGAATTAATTCAACCAATTGCAATAGAAAAAGGAATGAGATTCGCAATAAGAGAAGGCGGAAGAACAGTAGGAGCTGGAGTAGTCTTAAAAATTATTGAATAACAATCAAAAAAATTATGGAAAATAAAGAATATATTCTAAAAGAAAAGATAAAAGGACCAGAAACAATAAGTAATTATATATTTGCTCTCATAACTCTATTAGGAGGAAGCGGATTTTTAACAGTAGGTATATCAACATATTTAAAATTCAATATTATTCCATTATTAGATGCAAGTGGAATTGTTTTTTTCCCACAAGGACTGGTTATGATAATATATGGGATAATAGGAATTATCATAAGCATTTATCAAATTTTATTAATTTATTGGAGAATTGGTGAAGGATATAATGAATTTGACAAAAAAAACAACAAAATGACTATTTTCAGAAAAGGATTTCCAGGAGAAAATTCGGAAATAAAAATCACTTCTAAATTGACTGATATAATGCGTATTAAAAAATTCATAGTTGAAAATTAAAAACTCATTTTTAATTTATTAAAAATTTAAATAAAGCTAGTTTAAAGAGAAAACTAAAATTAAATTTTCCTAAGTTCTTAAGTAAAACAAAAAAAATTAAAAACAAAATATTAATAAGATTTGCTATATCAACTAAACAAACACTAATAAAAACTTAACTAAATTTAACACTTTAATATGAATTTAATAATAAAATTTTTATTAAAAAACTGTATGCATTAATAAAATGTGCTTGTACAGCTTTTTTAAAGATTAAAAATAATAGAAATTTAATTATTTAAAAGAATCAATAAAAATAGAAATAAAAAACGAATTGTTTAATTCAAAACAAAATATATACGTTTGTTTAAAAGAAAAACAAGATTTACCCATAATCAAAATGGATAATCCTCTAAAAATTAATGAATTGGAAAAAAAAGCAGCGGAACTTTCTTCTTTCTTACAAGTACCAATAAAAGGAATATAAATAAAATTGCATCATTTTATAATGATGTTATTTTATTACTCATAAGCGTTAATGTATACTTAAATCCTCTGTGGTGGAATGGTAGACACGCATGACTCAAAATTATGTGCTAAATAAAGCATGCCGGTTCGAGTCCGGTCAGGGGTATAGTAAATTTGTTTAAGAATTCTATAAAATTATTTCTTGAAAAGAGTAATGAAGTGGATTAATATATGAAATGCAACTTGGGGCATAGCCAAATGGTAAGGCAACAGACTTTGACTCCGTGATTTGGAGGTTCGAATCCTCCTGCCTCAGTAAAATATAATTTTTAATATAAAGTGGAGAAGTGTCTGAGTGGACTAAAGAGCTTGATTGCTAATCAAGTGTATTAAAAATACCGAGGGTTCGAATCCCTCCTTCTCCTTTAAATCCCTTAAAGGAAATTCGATTTTAACTTAAACAAAATCGTTTTCAAAAATAAAAAATCTTTATAAAAAACAACAAAAGTTATTGCAAATTAAATGCTTATGATGCTGTTTAACTATAAAATTTCAAAAAATACAAACTCTACTAAAAGTTAAAGGCTAATTTTAATTCACACATTTCCTCTTGACCTACAATTGAAGTAAATGGAAAAACAGGTCTTTCGCTAGTTTGTTTACTCATAAAAAATCTAAAAAATAATATGAAAGTTTGCTTATGTTCCGGAATAGATTATAAGAAAAATTAATATATAAAACCATACGAGAAACGAATTAAATGCTTATAAAAATGGTTTTTTGGCACTAAATTAAAGTTTCCACGAAGCGACCTTCAAAGTAATAATAATCCGCTTAATATTTAACTACAAGTGTTCGGAATGGTTCAGAGTGTTTCTATTAAGCTAAAAGTACCAAAAATAAATATAACCGAAGCCAAAAAAGTTGTTAGGATAAATTCTTCGATCTATTAGTATATCTCAGCTGAAATTGTTACCAATCTTACACTTGATACCTATAAACGATTAGTCTAATCATGATCTTATCAAATTAAAGAAAGAGCACTCATCTTAAGGTAGGCTTCCTACTTATATGCTTTCAGCAGTTATCCAATCCACACTTGACTACCCAGCATATCCTATGGGAATAAGAACTGGCACATCAGTGGTGTGTCTTTCCCGGTCCTCTCGTACTAAGGAAAGATCCTTTCAATACTCTAACGCTTACACCGGATATGGACCGAACTGTCTCTCGACGTTCTGAACCCAGCTCACGTACCGCTTTAATGGGCGAACAGCCCAACCCTTGGGACGTACTACCGCCCCAGGTTGCGATGAGCCGACATCGAGGTGCCAAACCTCCCCGTCGATGTGAACTCTTGGGGGAGATCAGCCTGTTATCCCTAGAGTAACTTTTATCCGTTGAGCGACGGCCTTTCCACTCAGAACCGTCGGATCACTAAGACCGACTTTCGTCCCTGATCGACTTGTAAGTCTAACAGTTAAGCTTTCTTATGCCTTTACACTCTGCAACTAATTTCCGTCCAGCCTGAGAAAACCTTTGTACGCCTCCGTTACTTTTTAGGAGGCTACCGCCCCAGTAAAACTGCCCATCTGAAACTGTCAAGTATCTTGTTTAAAGAAATACAATTAGATTTCTAATTCCTCCAGAGTGGTATCTCACTTATGGCTCCTCGTCTCCCGAAAGAGAGAATCAATGCCTTCCACCTATGCTGCGCAGGAGAAACCCAAAACCAATTTCAAATTACAGTAAAGCTTCATAGGGTCTTTCTGTCCAAGTGCAAGTAGACCGCATCTTCACAGTCAATTCTATTTCACCGAGTCTCTTTCCGAGACAGTACCCAGATCGTTACGCCTTTCGTGCGGGTCAGAACTTACCTGACAAGGAATTTCGCTACCTTAGAACCGTTATAGTTACGGCTGCCGTTCACCAGGGCTTCAGTCACTAGCTTCGCAAAAGCTAACCAATTTCTTTAACCTTCCGGCACTGGGCAGGCGTCAGCCCCCATACATTGTCTTTCGACTTAGCGGAGACCTGTGTTTTTGGTAAACAGTCGCCTGGGCCTGGTTACTGCGACCTTATTAAATTAAAAACAAGGCACTCTTTCTCCCGAAGTTACAGAGTTATTTTGCCGAGTTCCTTAGAAAGAGTTATCTCGCGCTCCTTAGTATTCTCTACTAACCTACCTGTGTCAGTTTAAGGTACAGGTATATTTGCTATTATATATTAATACTAAAGATTTTCTTGGAAGTATGCCTCAGTTAATTGTAGCACCGTAGCACCAGTATTCATTCAATAATCAAATGATCCAAATAATACCCAAAACCTGGCTAACCTAGCTTTTTACTCCGTCTCTTTAGCGTAATTAAACAAATATAGTACAGGAATATTAACCTGTTTTCCGTCAACTACGTCGTTAGACCTCATTTTAGATCCTGACTAACCCTCCGTGGACGAACCTTGCGGAGGAATCCTTAGGTTTTCGGAGCATTGGATTTCCACCAATGTTTTCGTTACTTAAGCCGACATTCTCACTTCTGCTTAATCCACAATTGTTTTCACTACTGCTTCAACCTAAAACAGAACGCTCTTCTACCGATAATTAATCCCACAGCTTCGGCAAATTGCTTAGTCCCGTTCATTTTCGGCGCAAATGCACTTGACCAGTAAGCTATTACGCACTTTTTAAAGGATTGCTGCTTCTAAGCAAACCTCCTGGTTGTCAAGGTACCTTTACATCCTTTACCACTTAGCAAATATTTAGGGGCCTTAACTGGTGATCTGGGCTGTTTCCCTTTTGACTATGAAGCTTATCCCCCACAGTCTCACTGATCAATTGGAATATTCATTGTTTAGTATTCAGAGTTTGCCACAAACTTGGTACCGCTTTCGCAGCCCGCGTTGAAACAGTGCTTTACCCCTAAACAGACCATAATTGATTGCTGCGCCTCAACGCATTTCGAAGAGATCCAGCTAGCTCCGAGTTCGATTGGAATTTCTCCCCTAATCACAGTTCATTTCCCAATTTTTCAACATTGGTGAGTTCGGTCCTCCACTTAGTTTTACCCAAGCTTCAACCTGACCAAGATTAGATCACCCGGGTTCGGGTCTATGAATAGTGACAAACGCCTTATTCAGACTTGCTTTCGCTATGGATTCGGATGAAAATCCTTAACCAAGCCACTACCCATAAGTCGCCGGCACATTCTTCAACAGGCACATAGTCAATCCTTAAAATAAACCTCCTACTGCTTGTAAGCTTATGCTTTCAAGATCTATTTCACTTCCTTCCCAGGATTCTTTTAAGCGTTCCCTCACGGTACTAGTTCACTATCGGTTACTAAAAAGTATTTAGCCTTACGAGATGGTTCTCGCAGATTCACACAGAATTCCACATGCTCTGCGTTACTTGGGAAAATATCTAAGTAAAAATTGAATATTTTACAGGACTTTCAACCTTCTCTGGTATTGCATTCAACAAATTCAAAAATTCATAATGATACTTATATGATAAACCCCTCAACACCCTTAAGGGTTTAGGCTGTTCTCAGTTAGCTCGCCGCTAATAAGAGAATCGCAATTGCTTTCTTTTCCTCTGACTACTAAGATGTTTCAGTTCATCAGGTTTACAACATTTACTTATAACCATTCAAAAAATGTCAACAGGTTGCCCTATTTGGGAATCTTTGGATCACAACTTGTTTCTAGCTCCCCAAAGCGTATCGCCAGTTACTGCGCCCTTCTTCGTCTTAAAGTACCAAGCTATTCCACATAAGCCCTTCTTCATTTAACCTAACAAACGTAACTTTTCTGGAGATAAGCGGACTCGAACCGCTGACATCTGCCTTGCAAAGGCAGCGCTCTACCAACTAAGCTATACCCCCCAGAAACTAAGCTAGGGCCATGCTGGACTTGAACCAGCGACTTTACCCTTATCAAGGGTACGCTCTAACCAACTGAGCTAATAGCCCTAATAAATTAAATATCTAATTATTAAATTTTTGGAGTTGTTCCAGCCCCACCTTCCAGTAGGGCTACCTTGTTACGACTTCACCCCAGTCACCAACCCGGCCTTAGGTACCTCTCAAAAAGAAAATAACTTCGGGCATGGCCAGCTTCCATGGTGTGACGGGCGGTGTGTACAAGGCCCGGGAACGTATTCACCACCGTATGGCTGACCGGCGATTACTAGCGATTCCAGCTTCATGTAGGCGAGTTTCAGCCTACAATCCGAACTAAGATTAAGTTTTTGAGATTAGCTTATTTTCACAAAATTGCAACTCTTTGTCTTAACCATTGTAGCACGTGTGTAGCCCAGGATATAAGGGGCATGATGACTTGACGTCGTCCTCACCTTCCTCCGATTTGTAATCGGCAG